TCTCTAAAGCTCTTTCGACGGGTTTCTATCCGCTCACCAAGGATAGTCGTAGACTACTTTCGCGAGTTGTAACGTTGGCAACAACTTGGTCGACTCGAGGAAAGGAGCGAAGCAACTGTTCGCTGACAGTACCTCCAGCCATCGTGAAGAAGATAATGAATCACAGGTTTAACCTGCTCTGATACCAACTGCCACGGGGAGTATGTTCTCAAGAAAATCTTCCCGTCAAAAGCAGACCCGGTAACATTAGAGTTGATAAAGTGCGTGCCACACTATGACATCCAATAGCAGAGACAGAAATCAAGCCCGTCTTGGCTAAAATCTTTCTTTTCTTATCTTTCTCCTACAAGCCAATCATGCAGTCTAGCTCTACTTTACTACGCTTTCTCTTGTTTTGTTCGATCACAAACAGCTACCGAAAGAGAGATACTCAATCCGTTACCATGACTGGACTGATAGGATGATCAAACAAGGATGAAAAGCTACATGTTCTGCTTCTCCTGTTAGTTAGAGAGGAATAAAAACCTATCTTGTTGGTTCTTCTTCTTTCGAACCTTAACCATGAAAGTCAGTCAACTCTTTCAGATCCTCGATTACACAGTTGACCACACGCATTCAACGGTAGGGAGTAAGACCTTCTGTTTACAATTTTGAAGAGAAATTCCAGGGATACTCATCGAGTGGACCATACCAAGGCTCGAGAGACCTTCTTTGCTTTTCTGATCTCATTGTGGACGTGTAGAGATAGGCACCTTATCCATTCGGATCTCACTCTTCAAGACAGATTCGTGAAAGGTCAATCTACGCCATGGAAGTTTCATTGCTGAATGACTTGTCTGCTACCAACTCCTTCCTCAACCTATCTAACGATAACCTCGACCCTCTCGTGTAAAGAGTGAAAGAGTCAACCAAGTGCGAACCAGGGGGCACTTCTTCAGCACCTCAAATAGGATGAGTAAGTGCGGGCCAAGAGGAATGATATCCGAGAGCTTGCCCAGCTAAAAAACATAGTGACGACCTTGGTCGCTTGACCCAAGGCAGAAAAAAGAGATTAGTCGACAGTGTAGAATGAACCACACTAGACGCGAACGACCTATCGATCAAGACCTGCATAACTTCAAAGAGATAGACTAACACCTGTCGGTAGCCGACTTCAGGTCGAAGCTATAACATACAGGATTACCAATTAGTCAATCAAGAGGACTCGTCTGATGAAACATCTTGTGGTATCCCTTTCAAGACATCCATAAGACAATCATGGACGGGACGCAGCAGGCCTTGATTCACAGAATTTCCTATTCCCCCTCCCTCAATACTACAACCCAGTTGGCCTGTGATAGATGGCGCCTTAACCTGTTAAGAATCAGGCAGCCTAGGACCTATCCTCCGCTCAAACCAATCCAGATCATCACCAGTCTGTCTTATTCTCATCAAAGGGATATCGAACTCGTTCTTGCCAGAGACAGCCTTGCGACCACTCTTCTGCCTGCGCATGAACATAGAAAAGCAGAATTTGAAAGGACGCTAACTCATATGGTAGCGACACAAAAGAGGTCTCTCAAGCCTTTGCGGCCCCAATACGAGAGGTCAGCTTCTCAACAGTCAGTTTAGTTGTTGGCAGCGCTTTCCAAGTTGGTGACCACGTCATCCCTTGGTGGAGCGGGAGGGTGGTGATCCAAGGCATATATCTAAGAAGGAGAAGGGTCTTCCAATTCATTATGAATGGACCCAACCTGCGATAACACAGCTTCAGGATCATGCAAAGGCTTAATCATACTAGCAAACGTATCTTTAGAAACCTTTTTGGCTAGTTCAATAACTTAGCCAAAGAAAAGAACGAAAGAGAAAGATGAACTAGCAGATCACCTTTCTCATCCTTTCGATCAATCCTTTTTCTATGAAAGGCTGGAATGATTCGAGCCGGATCTAGTGAGAAAGACTGGAAGAGGCAAAAGCTCCGGAGCTTTCAACTCTCCTCCATATGCAGTCATTAAAGACGATGCATACTGTTTAAGAGAAAAGGCGACAAAAAGCCAACCTGATCTTTTCCCAAGAGCCCTAACCTCTTTAGCAAAGAAGTAGGCTGCACTGCAATACAAGTCTCCTTGGTCAAAGCATCAGTGGTTAGAAGTATGATTTCTTAACAAAGTCCTACTAAGAACCGAGAGTCTTCTAAAACTCTCTGCCACTTGATCGGAGAGACCTTTCACAGCGACTGGAATAACTGATGCATGGTCACTAATTTGACTTAGCTTCCTATTTTTGAGGCCGGTAGAGAAAGAGTGGCAAGATTCAAAGTTACCAGAGCTCTCCCACCCCACCGGGTGGCTTCCGCGACACCCCGTCGCAACACACGGACCAGTCATTGCTCAAGTCATTAGATACCCGGAAAGAGCACCAATGGCTGCTGTCAAGAGAAGAGGGTCTAAGCGAATCAAGACTCACCCACATGAGGTTTTCTCCACCATAGGAAAACCTTAAGACGCGAAGTGAGATGGGACTGACTTAGTACAGCCTTCCACTAGGAATCGCTTAGCAAACTCACAAGCACAAGAAGGAAGGAAAGCAAGTTAGTTACATCTATCTTAAAGTCTGATTCGGACTCTGCTATCGCTGTTCTCAAAGTAGCGAAGTTACCAGAGGGAGAAGACAAGTCTTCCTCTTGTTGAATCGACTCTTCACAACGTATCGTATTACTTAAAAGCAAATACGTTAGTTGTAAGGGCGAGAGGAAAGAACAGCTGTTTACTAGCAAGCATTGAAAGCAGATGCCAGAATAGAATGACTCTTTGAACGACGTAATAAATAAAGAAACTAGCTGCCATCAAGACTGAACGAGATGAGGATTAGTTCAAACGCTCGGGACCAAGGGGCATAGCTGCTATTTCACCGGGAGTGAATCTAGCTAGGGCTATTTTCAACTAATAAGAATCTCCTGACCCTATTAAATGGTAATAAGGAAGTAGCAGCAGTCCTCTCATATAAAAGAGAAAGAAGTTCTGCTTGAGCCTGAGAAGCTTCCGGTCCAGTAGGTCCGTAAAACTCGCTAGGATAAGCGGTATTATTGAACCAGACAAACCAACTACGCCTGCAAGATCAAGCACCTAAGACTTGAGCCCTCCTTCCCCGAGCCTAATCGAAGGAGCTGAGAGCCAAGCCTAACCGAAGCGCGAGCCTGTTCAATAGCCCAAATATAGCCCTGTGCCTTTGCGCACAGCCCTGCTCCTGGGTCTACCCCAACCGAGCCGGATTTTAGCTCCTACCTTTCGAAGGAAAGGGGAGTTTCACTTCGATTGGCTTTGTGCGAAGCCGACTGTACGGAATATCATGCCACAAGCGAAAAGAAAAAAAGCACCCAAGCTTGCCAACTTCGTTGCCTTTGTGCCACCTCGAGAGTGACAGAAGGAAGTCCCAACTCTATACCTATTCAGTAAATTCCAAGTGATGGCGATTTTGCTCCTATCCTATACTTAGTTCCATCCTGAGTGAATTCCTTTCACTGATTCCGTCACAGGACAGTGATGAAGGGACTTAACACTACTCTTCTGTCAAGTATCAGATCGCAGCGCCTTTAAGGCTCCTTCGGACCCTTTCGCGAAGGGAAGATTAGGCTGAAGGGAGAAAGGGGCCAGAAGAAGCATCGAAATTGCTCGTTCAGACAGAGATGTATGTGTCAAAGTATACCTGCAAGGGTCGGGCACCAGAGTTCCATTACTAGTATGAATAACCGGCTGGAGTAACTCGTACTGGACATCTGGGAAAGAAAAAGGATTTCTCTTGCTGCGGGAAAGAATACTCAACAATTGACTTTACAAGAAGGACTTATCCCAGGGCTCGGGCCCATCCCAGCTCCGCCCAGAAGGGTAATTCCGGGCCTTTTATGACCAGTCACCAACAGCTTTTTTTCCGGGCCGAAAAAAAGACTTCGTTTTTAAGCTTCAAAAGAATGCCCGTAGCGGGGATGCGTTTGCTTCTGATTGCTCGAGTTGGAAGACCTTTTTCATTCCCTCTTCTCTTCCTTAGACAAGTAGTAAGATTCTATATAGGTAAAAAGCTGGATCTGGGGTTGGGCTACCTTCACTCCCGAGATATTATACAATAGGTGAAATGGCACCAAGAGATAAGTCCTCCTCCGGCCATAATCATCTATTTAGGCGCAATAGTAGTCAATTGAAGAGATTTCCAGCCAGGGGAGGGGCGAGATCGATCTCAAGTCAAGTTGAAGAAATTCCTTCCCTACTAAAGGAAATAACTAACTATTTAGGGGTTGCCAGGTAAAGGCATATTTTTTTGAGTAAAAGAAAGATCTGAGTTCGCTGTTTCCGATTCAACCCGTTCCAGTCAGGGTATAAGCCATAGGCGAGCACGAGGAGATGTAGATCGGAGTAAGTAATCTACCATCATAATCGTACAGTTTCGGAAAGGAATAGACTCTACTAGCTATATTGATAGAAGAGGTAGTGAATCTTACCTGTAGTTAGGCGAGAAAGCAATATACACGACCAACTCTCATATGGAGCAACCTTCTCTCCCGCTCCCGCTTGATAGCAGTCTGTCGGTCCAACAAAGAAATCCACTCTAGTTGCTTCTTCTGTCTGGTCGGAAACTGGTATTCTGTTTATGGTGGTTGGGTCGGCAGCAAGCATAGGAGCTAAGGTCGAAAGCGAGGTGGAGTGAAGCACAGTCGGCAACAGCTAATTGGCTCAGGCGATTCTTGTTGTTGGTGCGGGCGTTATCGGGAATTGAGACAACCCGAAGAGGGACCGTTCGCCATAATTTTCTTACGTTTCTCAAGAAAGAGATGCGTAATAAGCTTTGCTCAGGCGTCCCGTCTCTCGGTTTCGTGTTGGACAGCACGAATACGCTGGATCAGGTGCCCTAGCCGATCAAAAGTCTGATTTGATGAAATCCTTCGAAGAAGAGTCCAGTTAACCACTCCTATCATTGGCTTCCCGCATCCTCAGGGGGCCGCTCGGACGAAGAACCGGCAAATCGAGTATGGAATTCTAGCTCTTTTGGGGCATCAACCACAGCACAGGTTGCGGACCTATCGAGATGCTTCCTTGCAGAACCCAACAAGGGCTGTAACTCAATAGAGTGAGTGGGAAACCTTGTAAACGCGAGCAGGAGAATAGAGATCGGTCTGTCTTGTCTTAGACTAGCCCTACTCCATCCATCTTGGCTATCTTGAGCTTATGAATAAGCTTGGGGCTACTTTTCATTTTCTGCTTACTACTAGGGCTTCCAGCACTAATTCCTACGCTTAATCGGGTCTCATAGCCCCACCTTCACAGCCTGATTAATGCGCTTTAAAAGCGCACTTCTATGGCCCTTCGTCGAGCATTTTCGAGTTTCTTTCTCAGGATGTGCCTTTATCTTCACCGGTGGATTGGCATACTTATTGTGAACTTTTGTATGCGATTCCTGCTGTTCGTTACCAGTGAGTGTAGCATTGATTAGTTATATAGTCTTGAGAAATGGTTGAGCATCTTGTATAATAATATAGGTTTTAATAATGTCGAGCATCTTTTCGCTATGCTATGCTAGCTTCTTTGATTCAGAGCTAGTTTCAAACTATAGGGTAGGGGCTCTTCCCGCGCTATTGCGTACGTACTTAGCTTAGCTAGTTTAGGGCTTCTATCGCGCTATATTTTAGCTAATTTTAGGCGAAAAAGACGGGTTTTAAAAGCTAGAGACGTTCAATCCATGCTTTTTTATGATAGCTATTTAATCTTGTTAGTTAATCCATGGTCGCCCCCGTCACAAAGTGGCTAATGCCTATCGGTACGCCGTGCGCACGAAAGGATCTCAGCTGGTGTAGGGTTCTCGTCCTACAGACCCCATTTCGGTGCCATTGCAGTGGGCTCACTGGGCCCTCCAGTTTTTCGATCGCTCTTCTTGCGCGCGAAGGTTTTGTGGGCCCACGGCATCTTGATCCGATCCCTCTCTTGACTCGCAAGACGCGCTTTACTCACCATAGAATAGATCGAGGGAGGTTCGAACTCCCATTGCCTGCTTGTCAGGCTAGATTCCATCCGATCTTGTTTGACTGCTTATATACAAAATAAGTTAACCCTTCCAAATAGCCCAGAAAATGACAGCCATCAAAAGGCCTAAGCCCATATAGCCTCGGCCCATAGAGCTTTCCGCCAAGTTTTTTTGTCACTTTCTTCTTTTATAAACTTAAAAACTAAACTAAATTCAAAAAAAGCTGTACTGACTAGTGTGAACTTACGGATTGAGCTGTCAACGGTACCTTTGCTGGGAAAAAGCAAGCGTCTGATCAGATCAATCAAGTCAATCAAGGACGGACGAGTGACGATTGGCTGAACGTACTTTGGCAGCTCCTGGTTCCGTACTAGTCTGACAGATTCTCATCGGTGTCAAGCCACCTTTCGATACCCGCGAAAAACAGGGGTCGGTCCGTCGTCATAAGCAAGACAGGACACCACTTATTAAAAAATAATCAAGAATTACTAATAATAAGAAAGAGTTAAGGGCCTCCAAGGCCTATAAATAGAAGCTTCTTTCAGTTGTTTACTTAATATGTTGTCTTTAGTTGTTTGGCTGGTTTGTCTATGTGTGCGTAAGCTTCCTTTTGGATGTACTTCCCATGTAACGGCTATTAATGAATAAAAAGTGCTGGTCTGCTTTGTGCAGAAAGCTTCCATGCCTCGCTATCCTATCTTATTACTCGTACAACAACTATGGCAGCCAAGAGCGCTGCTTATTCCCCTTCATCTTTAGATGCTTTCTGTACTGCTCGATGCGAATAATAGCCCTAGTTCTAGTTAGTTCATACTACCCGCTCTCGCTTACTTGCCTGCTGGCTAATGTCTTTCCTTATTGGGATTTCTTTCCTATTGCTTGTCTTCCTGGTTAAGAAAGCTTTCAAACAAAAATGAAAAATGCAGGATAAGAATCTCTCTTAAAACGTTGACAATAATGTTCTTGATTGATATTTGTGGTACTTGTTGGCAATTCAATGATGTGTCTTACATCTGAGGTATCCTAAATGCGAGCTAGATATGCTGACTGATTTCTGGTCTGTCTCATGATCACTATTCAGAGGAAGGAGAGAGAAATTTGAATTTTTCCCATAATGTCACGAACAAGGAAAAGGTTATTGCAAAATTATAGCTCAGGAAAGAGCACGTAACTAAACAACTCTCCTTATCCAGAAAGCGTAAGGGCTTTCACTTAATTAAGTCCATACTAAGGTGAGTGTCGAGCTGGCCGGATCTGTAAGACGTCATCCCGGAGAGGTGCGAGGAGGGTGATTTTGAGGAGGAGAGGGAAGTGAGGATAGAGATGAGAGAAAGAGGAGCAGCCCCCATGTCTTTCAGAGAGATAGATAGGGAAGGTAGTACCGCCAAGGGAAAGGAGATGTCCCTGTGATGTAGAGGGTGTACTGGCTTGGGGTAGGAAAGCAAGGACTAGGCTGTCGAGTGACGATTGGCCGAGGGGAGTTCCATCATGTAGCTGGGTACAAATAAGCCAGTAAAAGACAAGTAGAAGCCAGTGAACGAGGAGTAGTAAGGGTACGACGAAGCCAGTGGGGTACGTAAACGAGGACGGATCACATGGTTTTGTACTGGTCAGCTTTGAGCTGTCGAGTGAGGATTGCTCTATCTCTTAAGAAAGGGGCTTTTCCAAACCCTGCCTTATTATTAATTATTAAAAGGGGAGTAGTCTCTGATGTGCGCTCTATTATTGGCTCCTATTCTGCTCTATTATTGCGTCCTATTCTTGAGGGGGTGATCGGGGTTAAGCCGCGTGGCGATACCCGCGAAAAACAAAGGACTATTCGCTCTTTGGGGTGGCCTTTCGTACTCAAATCCGAACGGGGAAAGGACAATTATTCAGCGCACTAAAATCTAGTGGATCTGGTTCACTATTAATGAAAAGCCAGGGTGGAAATGATCCTTGTTAGGGAACCAAGACAAGAATTCTTACTAATAATAAGAAAGGGTTAAGGGCCTCCAAGGCCTATAAATAGAAGCTTCTTTCAGTCTCTATTTGGCAAAGAAAGACGTAGAAGTCAGAAAGAAAAGAAAGACTTTCATTCAGTAAGACTTAACACTCTTATGGATATCGCTGGAAGACTTTTTTCCATTCAACAAGAAATACAAACCGTGGAAAACGAGAAGCTCCAACAGGAGCAAATGCTCGGTCTGTTCTGGGAGCATCCGCCTGCTCTCGATCCGGAGGTCGTAGGACGAATTATGCAGTCCATCCGGGACCGCATTCGCGGTCTGGAAGACAGGAGGAGGGCCCTACTCAACGAAGAGAAAGAGCTCATTGTGCGGGCTGCCACCCTCGGTGACCGGGGAGACTAGAAGAGTCCGTCGACTCTTTCTAGAAGATTTAAATAAGGAGTCCGTCGACCCGTTTTAATGCATGGCTTTCTTTGTTATCTTTCATGTTGTTCTATGTCTGTTGTTAACAACATATGTTCTTAGTTCACTTTGGTTTGTTGTCTTTAGTTGTGTGGCTGGTCTATGTGTGTGTAAGCTTCCTATTGGATGTACTCCCATGTATAAAAACTTGCTTGTAATGCTGGAATGAATAAAATCTGCTCTGTTCTGAAGGACACCTTATCCTTTCCCATAGTGATAGTAATTACCTCTGTCGGAAGGTATAATGAAAGAGTATAAAAGGTGAGGAAAGGCTGTCCTAAGATGACGTCGACACTTAGTCTGTTTGCACAGAGCAAACAGTTGGTGCCAAACAAAACAAAAAAAATCGAACAAGTTCCAACCGACCAATCTTTATGATTTAAATGAACATCCGAAGCAGGCAAGATAGAAGCATGAGCACCCAAACCCATATCAGAAAAGCTTTGGCTTAGCCATAACGAGATCAATCACTCAGTCTTCGCTACAGAAGATGCCTCTAAGCTTGAAACTAAATCAGAAGCGACAGGAAAAGGCCCTTATAAAAGCAGCAAAGTCTTGATTGGATGCATAGAATTTTACGCAGTGCATGGGCCGACCCTTCGATTCACCGGCCGAGTTTCCATCACTTTCTATCGCTGGGACGAACTCCAAGCTGTAAGGGAATCGCTAATGTATAACCCTTGAAAGGCTTTCATTGGAACTTCCTTTTCCTTCGCTAGTATTCATTTACCAATGGAGAAAAAAGGAGATAGAAGAAGAATCACATGTATGCGTGCTAAGCGTGGGCAAGCGAGGCAGAAGCTATGGAATAGAGTCTTTCCTTGCTTTGGCATTCAGTAAGTAGGCTAAATAGGCATGTATGCTTTCTTAACCGGTTTGAGGACATAGGAGTATTTACCACTAAGTTTACTCTATGAATTAAAAAGAAGAAGTGGTCATATCATATAAGATAATAGTTGAATGTTTGTTTAATATCTTTATTCTATGCTCTTTGGTGAGGGAGGAAGTGACATGACATAGTCAATGAGGAAGGGGTATGCATCGTATAATTATAATAAGAGAAAGGCTGCACATGAATCTGACTCTATCAATTTGATTTTTCCTCTTGCTTTTGGTGAATTACCGGTGCTTGATGCAATAACCGGTGTGACAGTAGTCACTCTTGGTCTTCTATCCCTTATCCCTAAATCCCTAACCGCGGTTGAAAACCCAGTGTTAGCAAGTTAGAATATCCCTTGTTCTCGTAACCGGTACTAGTCCCGTAGAAGCTCGAACTCTTGCCGCTGTTCTTGGTGAGTGAATAGCTATGAGTGCCTAAATTAGTGGATTGACTGCTTGACTCCTTAGCCTTGGCTGCTTAGAGACATCCTTTAGTTCGTCTTAGAGAATGGAATTAGGAATTTGATTTTCGTCTTATTGTAGGTCGGTACGGTGCCCGAACACGATTTCTATCTTTCTACCGGGGCCCTCTCTTTTGGAATTTCATCCACAAAACCAAGAACTGATAGAATTGTTGATGCCACCGCACCGAGAAAAAAGAGTGGAATTAATGATTTGAAAAAGAGGGCTAGGTCTAGCCAAGGATTGAGTCCTTTTCTTTTGGGCTCGCTGGTTTCCATAAGCCAATTGAATAACGAGTAGGTTTCGAAGCGGGAGTCGGAGAGAGGTCGAGTTAACCATGGACCTGTAACACGCAGAGACCGGAGCGGACGAAAGGAAAGCTTTCAGGCAGGCTTTCAAAGGCAAGTCTTTATTCATCCTATTATGGCTACTTCGGTCCTTTAGTGAAAGCAACTGTCTCATCTCTTGCAGTTCCTTCTGGGGCATCTTCGATGAGTTGGATCAGAGCATTTCCTTAGCTATGTCCCTTAGCCAATTGGACAGCTTTCTTAAGAAAATCATATCCTTGCCGTTAATTCAATAGATGTCTCGCCTGCCAATCCTGTGCTAACTCTTAGCAATACAGTAAAGACCGGTAATCCCGCATCTGAGATAAACCTATGCCATTTCACGTCGCAAACAAGCCCTTCTTTCACATAACTAATGGATTAACTGTCCTTTGCCAAAAAAAGAGCCTTTGTCCTAACTGCGCATTCTTCCTTCAAAGAGCGCACTAGTTGCCTTGCCTTTCTCGGATAATTTTGAAGTTGTCTTCGCCCTCTAGAAATTCCTTTTTGAATAAGGGAAAAGAGATAGAACCGATGATGATTCAGCGAAAGAGCTCCTTCGCTCTAACTCCTAACAGCTGCTATTCCGATATCAGAAATATTAAACGCACCTGCCTTTATCCCCACCTACCCTTACTAATGGACAATCAGAGTTCCTTGCTTTCCTTCCCCATCAATCAGTGGGTTCCACACCAAGATCAAATGAGGGACCACTAGTTGCATTTCTCATATACTAAGGTTGGACCACCGCCGGAGAGAAAAGAAAGAATCACTCCCCTCACGAGGCCGGGAAACCATAGGAACATGGAACCCGAAGTATAAGAAGAATGTGGTGCTGGATCCTGCTGAGCAGGAGGAACCGGTGTATAAGACGGAATAGAATCATCCGTTGCAGGATCAGAAAGATCAACAAGAAAAGGAATGGATGGCACATCAGAAAGAACCTCAGAAGAATTGGCATCCACTCTAGTGTCCGCTCTTGCATAAGTGGTACCAACATCTGCTAATGTATCTTTAACTTCTGCTGGTGGAGGTGGTGCCATGGTGACCTCTGGATCAGCCCAATAAAACTGGGTAAAGTTTATCTAATTGCTGCCCAATTCAGTACAGTGGGGGTCAATTCGTGTACCAATTGAAAGCAACTCTCGTTAGAGAATTCCCAAAGAGCCTCAATTTTTCACAAAATCATCTACTTCTCTACACTGCACCGTAAATCGTCCGAAATGCTCTATGGTGGACTGGTCCCATTTTTAGACATAGTAAGAAGAGTAGCAATGCTAGATTAAGAAGGGGTAAAGCCATCACTCTGCCCTAAGCATTGAGCTTACGCGAACCAAGCTGCGAAAAGACTTTTGGGGTAGCCGTTCTTCCAGGCCAAGCCTGCACATGGACCGGATTGGTATTCGAAGGTGTTCCCCTTCCTCGGACCAAGAGGCTTGGACTATGAGCCCGCTTAGCAAACTCGAAGGATCCAGAGTCGGAGATGATAGACTTCGATTCAGAAATATCAACCCCAAACTCTTTTACCATTCTAGCGTACTGAAGAGCCACCATTTCATTGGCGATAACTATATCATCGCCTAACAAAGCGTAGTCTCTAAACTTACCCTGATGCCCTGCTAAGTCAGCCGCCATCCACACCATAACATGGTGGGAAAGCGAAAACAACGCCCATGAAAGGTAGTAGCCTAATGTAATGGCTGCCCGGCGTTGAAGGAAACTACTCGAGGAGAACGTTCGAGAGCTATGTGTATTGCTCGCTCACTCCTTCTATACAAGGAAAGGACAGATAAGGATACTAATGTTAGAAGCGTGTCCATCCTAATAGAAGCGTGTTCCTAAACTACTATATCCGTGGTTTCCCTAGCGAGAGTTGAATAGCTACTCCTACTATAAGACTAGAAACTGGAAATCGACTAGCACCATATGGTATCCCGAACTCGAACTAGCACGAGAAAAAGGAAAGCGACAACTCTGACTCTTACCCTTGAAGTCACTTCGTGAGCGACTAACTCACCGTATTCCATTTAACCCATCGCCTGAGGGCTCGGACGGAAAGGCATGAGGAAGAGAAAGAGCTAGTTCAACTGGTTGGGAAATAGAGTTTGAATTCGATTCTATGATTAACCATATTGTACCACTATTTGACCTTTTCTATTCAATCCAATATGACCAACATAACACTTAGCGTAAGTACCAGGCTTAATAGTCTCGATGACCCCATCTCGCTACGTTCCCTAAGAGTTTTTATGCAGATGTTTTGGTACTAATAAATAGAGCAAATAGTTCAGTACAAATAGATTGACTTCCTAGGGAGCACTTCTTCTTATGTCCCCTTCCTCTTCACTCTAGCAAGAGCTACTTCCCTTAAAGCCGTAAAGAAGCTCCTACTCCTATTAAAGAAGGAAGAAGGACTAGAAAGGGCGGAAAAAAGAAGGAAGAGAAAGAAGCAAGTGCCCGGAAGGAAGACAGGAAGGCGGGATTGCCCTGTTGTTGCTGCCAGGGATAAGGCGCAAAGCAAAAGGCGGGAAAGGAAGTTCTCCATCTATAAAGTGGAAATGATCGAATTCGTACTCCCTGAAGTGGAGTCTCTTCTAGTCCTACTCTGGAACGTCGATTCCAGGCAAGAAGCCAGTCAAGAGAACTGCGAGCTGAAAGCCCCATTCCTCCGCCTATCTCTTTCGAAAGCTGTGCCACCCCTACCATCATCCCTTACATCCCTTAAAAGAAAGAGTTGACTGAGTCTGGTCGAAGAATCTATGAAAGTAGATTTGTCCTTCCCCAGTCACACTCGGATCAGTCGGAGAAGTCGTTTCGTACATTACACTGCCCTAAGAAATCGGCCAATCAAGGCGCTCTGGCGTGGACTTATCCTTTGGTCTATTCGTGGAGATGAGCGGGGGGCATAATAAGGAGACAAAAGCAGCTCTCGTCTGGCGTCCAGTGCTTCCAACCGGCTGTTCTTAAAAGGCATTTCTCAAGCCGTTGAGAAGCTGTCGTTGAGCGATTGCATCACTTGTGAATTCAATCAGTTCAGATTGGCTTCGTCTTCCGTTGATTTGCTATCCTTCCTAGATAGAACAAGCTCGCATTCCGTCTTTGTTCGGTAATTGGCTGCTCCCAAGGCATTGGCCTCTTCCCTGGCAACTTCGCCAGTGTTCGTGTCCCCTCCTCTGTGTCAGGAAAGAAGCTCTTCTTCGACACCAAATTCGATGTTTGCCGAAAGTATACACAGTCATAGGGAATCCTGAGAAGGAATGGATTCTTCACTTCTTCTTCTATTGTTCCTCTTCTCTGTTGATTAAATAAGGAAGAAGGACTAGTACACTTCCTCAAGCAAGAGCTTCCTCGGCCGATTGGCCATCTCCGGTAGTCGTTTTTCGTATGTGCAAATTCTCTTTAATAAACTCCTTAGATCTCTGGGTCAGGTCAGACTCCGATAGTTTATATTCCTGCGGTTCGGAAAGAGCTTCTGGGTTAGCGTTAGCAGAAGACCCCGTTCGGGCGCCACCTCTGTAGTTGGTTGAGCGGAGGTTTCGCTTCCTCAAACCGGTATGGAGCCAGCCTCGCTTCAGAGTATAGTGTACCAGCTTTCGTGTGAGAAATCGTATACCCTGGCTATACTGGAGAATTACCGCTTTAGTTCGCATCCCCTGGAATCACAGCCGTCAAGTCTATCAGCGCAGCTCCGCCAACCGAAAACTACCTGGGACTGGGAAAGGATCTATTTTAGCATTTCAGATCGGAAAAAATCCACTTGAATCGACCGAAGGGGGACTCATCAAAGTCTTTTCTTTGTCCTCGGAACCGGTGCGTAAACCCGTCGACAGTTGCACCAAGATCAGAAGATGCACTTCGCTTGGAGGTTAGGCGTCGATACGTGCCATCCCCACGAGGCAGGGTTCAATGGGGCAAGGGAGGCCAAGGAGGTCGACAACTACCTATGGCGCAGGGAAGAATATTTCGAGTGGCGAAACAGCTCGAAAGAATGTGAGAGGGGCTTAGTCTCACAGATTCGATTTCTCCCATTCCCCTTCTAAATGTCTGTCTGGGGGCGCCGTAGAAGCTTTAGCATTTATCGACACCGAGACAACCAAGGTCAAGACCGCCGCTCTATACCTCACCGACACAGCAATGCTTTGCTGGCCTAGAAAGCACGCGGACATCCAAGGGGGCACTTGAATTGAAAAGAAAAGTAGAGACGTGGGACGACTTCAAGCGACTAATTATACCCGGTCGTCTACGAGGCCCGAAAGAAGCTTAGGCAGTTGATGCAATGCAAGGGGGGACCATCCGAGAGTAGGTCAAAGAGTTCACCACCCTTATGCTGAAAATCCACAACATGTCCGAGTCCTCTTCTACTTCGTGGACGGGTTGCAAACATGGGCCAAGCAAGAACTCCACCGACGGGATATCAAGTCACTCCAGGGGGATATAGCCGACGCCCAGTCACTTACGGAGTTCCAACACCGGGCACATGAAGATGCCCACGACGACGAGCAAGGGGATCATCTAGGGGAAGGTAAACGTCAACGGGAGGCAGACCAAGGCCTTAGTGCATACTGGACCACTATTTTGTTTTGTAAACGAGGACGAGGCCAAAGAAAGGATGCGAAGGTGGAAGTTGGGCATAAGAATAAGTAGGGTGCAATGATGCTGACTGTTGGGAGATCCTCTGCTGTTGTTGTTGCGAAAGAATTCTCAAATTAAGTTAAGTAAAGGCCTCTCCTCTTTCCTTGCTCGGGCTCTTGCTATTGCTTAGGAGATCTCCTTCTTAACAGGAAGGGCGGGATTCTAACTAATGCTAAAGAAAGAGCTTGCAAACAAGCAGCTTCTCTTTCTATTCTATGTGCGTAGATGTAATTATTGATTCAATTGCGCATTGTCTTCTTCATTCTAAAGTGCTGACTTGATCCTGGCGGCAGATCGGTAGGCATGCTCGAAAAGAGCCCCAGTCGGCAAATCCCTGGCCCTTTGCTTTCTTTCAACTACCTGACTTACTTCATGAAGGGATTATGATTGAACTCCCCCACCCCTGCAAGAAATTCATTGCTAGTAAGACCAGCACTAGTATCTTCAGTCCTAATCCTCTCCCTACCTGGGATAGGTACACTAACTAAGACTCTAAATAGAAGAACCCTATGCTGATGATAGCCCTAGAACAAGGATGAATCCAGGACGAGATGCTGCTACCTTTACTTATTCTTATGCAGTCCATCTCGACCACAGGTGGTGGTGCCTATACCCTCGCTACTTGCCTTTCCATTCATAAGCTGTTTTCTCTACGGAAGGAAGAATCCCTTGCTCTTTCTAAGCGGTTTAACGAAGTCGTCATATGAATCTGATTCAGTAAGCTTGGGCTGAATAAATCCGGGATTTAGTGAACTAAGTAGGTTTCAATCCACTAGTCTAAGGACTTGCAATCCAGCATACAAGTTTCAAGCAAAAGCTGTTCGCTCGTAAGCTGCTATGGTCAAAGCATATTTTAAATAGAACAGTCTATCTGTATCCTGTGTTGCTACCGACTCGTGTACGTATGCAGTGGATTAAACCTCGAGTGTTCAAAGGACTTCCCGAAGCTATTGTAGCTCTTTAAGAATAAGAAAGGTCCAACTCGTACTAAGGCTATCGGTACTACTCTTCCTAACGTGGATAAGGTGTCTCCTATGTTTACCGTGTCTAACAGTAAGACCAGCTCTCCCCTTAGTCTAAATGAGCTATCCACTTCCTGTGGTCCCTAAGCCTTCCTCATATCCCGACCAAGAGAGCACTTTAGCCTTACAGGCAAAGAGGCAATCCGTGTCTTCACCAGTAGGCATCTTCATCTATTTTAAAGTATTCCACCATTCTTTGTTCCTGAGCTCTTGATCTTAGGTTTAGCGAAGCCCTACCTGCGGCGGCTGAAACTAGTCGTTTCGACCGGTCATTTGCACCATCACCCCCTCACCTTTCCTCATCCCGCCCCCCCTTCGAAGGAGGTCTATACTTTATTGGCTACTGAGCCATTAAGCACAAGAGCTACCCTCGCTACCATCACACTTGCTGAGGTCCCTTACGACACTTTCATCCGAAGAGATGTGATTCCTCTATAACCCGACCCCATCTCTATCAATGTCATCTATACTCGCTCGATATCAGTCTAGGTTCAGTTCCCTTTGCTACCCTGCCATTACAGCACCACTATCTTGATTCTAGCGGAAATCATTCATTCAATCCGTCTTTCCATGCTCCTATCTATACAGCAGCTTTCACTCTACCAACTGAATCCTTATCTGTCGAGGCTACTAGCTATCGGCCTGTAAGGTATGCGTAGCGAGGTAGCTAATCATACATGTAGAGAATGTTTGACTGGGCTGGGTTATAGCGATGAGAGCAGCGGGGCAAATCCGAGGCGAAGACATGGGCATGTAGAGAGATAAACCACTGGATGGTAGGTGTCGTCCGGCCTTGATCCAGAGCAATTCGTTGATCCTGAATCACCAGTATTCGTTTAAGCTGCACGAGTTGCACCGCCATCACCAGGATAGTTTTCTATTTAATTTATAAGGCTATAAGTATGCTTTGCTATTGCTATAAGGACTGCACGCCTTTATACGGCTTGACAAGTTCAAGCAATCCAATCCTAAGCATTCTTACAGGAGTTGATTAGAATTGACAGCAGCACCAACGAAGATCTATTCATATATATTTTATAATTGAATATTCAATCTTTCTTCTTTTTTTCTTTTTCATAATTATCCGCGAAGTACAGCTGCAGTTATTGCTACTACTAAAATAGTAGTACCTACTGCTAGTTTATACTTCCCAGATTGCTGGGATGCTTCATCTGATATTAGGTTAGAATCATCCAACATTGCTGTCTCCTTTACCTGGGGTAAACCACTACTAACAAGACTACTTACTGTATCCATACTATGAGTTGATGCCATTCCATCTATAGCAGTTTTCATGGCTTCGTTAAAAAGATCGTAATTAGCACCAGTCAGTTTCACAGAAGCTATCATAGCCAATCCAGCTAGCGTGTTATTAACTGTAAGCCGAGGAGAAATCTCTTTGATATTATGTTGACTTGGTCGAGGATGTGGCGGTTTCTTCCATGTAGGACCCATACCAACAAGATCTATATCTCTTCTAGATACAATATTGCAATGTTTATTAGAATTAACTACATCCAAGATAGAATCAATACCATGAAGTGATTTTATCCCAACTATTGGCTTTTTACCCAATTCATTTAATAATTTCATGTTGCTACTATTTGGAACATTCATAAACTTATAACAATTCATAGATAACGGGTTATATCTATTCATAGAATTAGTAATAGACGTTTTAGGAAAAACTATATCACTCCTTACATTAACAGTAGATTTCTTATCTTTACTAAGACCCAATACACCGAGATTGTAAGCTATAGATTTGACAGCCTTCATGATATCTATGTATAAACGAATGATTAGCCTCAGTGGAATATTTCATTCTGTATTCCACTGAGGCTATTAATCTATTCTTATTTCCCCCCATGATTATTAGATATATTATCGATAGACGCTGTAGGTCTAGAACCTTCCTATATCCCTATAGTATTATAGATCATGTATACCCTATACAGTTAACATGTAGACCATACTCTAGTAGTCCAAAGGATAGTAATAATAAAAACGAAAATAAGGCCAAAATGAAAGAAAATCATAAGCTTAGTGGAAAGCTCATAAGTTCTAAAAAAAAGCTCATAGAGGAGTTCTTGAAAGACTTTGAGAATAAAATATTGAATAAATCTCAAAAGAAGGATATCACATATGATACTAAAGAGAAATATCAGTATAATGTACTAGAAATATTGAAGAAAGCTCATAATGAAATTGATATGTCAGATAAAGAAGCATTAAAGAAACTTCAAAAGGATATAGAGGATATCTCTACTAAATTCGATAGTCCCAAAGATTTACATCAAATGACACCGGACTTGGTCAATCTTTTTATTGATAAAGAGAAATGTAGTGCTAAGGATTATATCAAAGCATTTATCAATAATCTTGATAAAAAAAGTAAAAAAGAGGATTATACAGAAATCTATCATAAACTGGAATACTTTGACCAGTATACTTTAGAGACAATCATGTTATATACTCTGAGTTCAGTCTTCCACTGTATGAAGGAGGGGGCTGTACGCCTAGCAACTCTGGCTGAACAGCTTAACATTTATGCTAATGTACACTTACAGCATGTTCTAAAACTCAATAATAAGAAGTCTCAGATATATACAGAGCACAAAGGTGCAAATACTAATACTGATCCTTCTCAAAAGAAGAATAATAAAAAGGTAAATCCTTCCCCTGATGTTGAATATGCTTTAGGTAGATTTATGGTAGCATTCTTAAATGAGAGAAAGTTGATTACAATAACTGATCAATTAGATCAAAGTAATAAAACTATAAGGATAAAGGAAAGTAAAGTAGTTATGAAAAAAGCTTCACAATATGTGTTATGTAACTTTGATATACGATTATTACCAGTGAAACTTAATTTACCAATGATATGTGAGCCAATTCCATGGGGACCAATAAATTCTGGGATTAAGCCCAAAAGTATTTCTGATCTACGTGGAGGGTATTTAAATCAACCTATTGGTGAGTTTTATCAACGATATAAGTTATTAACCTCTCATGACTTGGAACATTTTCATATAATCTTAGAAGATAACTATGAAACATTGATTGAAGTTATGAATAAATTACAGGGTCAGGCTTTTGAGATCAACAAAGATGTATTAAACTTTATTAATGAAAACTATGATAGCTTAGTTCAAAAAGGGTTACTAATGCCTAAGGGTCTATCTTCGTTGAATCCTAGTAAAATTGTATTAGGAGAATTGAGAGATGCATTCCTAAAGCACACTATATGTAAAGAAATATATTGTGAATATAAGGATGTAGTTAAAGAGTTCATGGTACGTTATCAACGTGCATCTTATGAAGATTTCATCTTAAAACTTGCTGAATCCTTATCATATTATAAATTTTATCTGCCAGCATTCCTTGACTTTCGTGGTAGAATCTATCGATCGGGGATCTTACACTTCCACGAGCGTGATTTTGCTAGGGGTCTATTTGTTTTTTCGAATCCTGATCATTCTGATACTCAATCCATTCCTACTGATATTAATACAGATTTAATACTAGGTATTGCTGCTTATTATCATTTTACAAAGATTGACTCTTATAACAGAGCAGCATCAGAATATCTTCCATATAAAAATTTTATTTTGGATAATAACCAACTCATCCTGTTAGCTGCTGAGGCTAGGGAGCCTTTTCAATATATTAGTAAGAATCTAGCTCTAAGATCAGGCAATTATATCAATCAAGTACCTATTACACAAGATGCTTCTGCAAGTGCATATCAGATTATGGCTTACTTATTGTTAGATAAGGAAATGGCTATGTATACAAACCTCATGAAAATGGATAACGATCAGTATATAAATACTAAAATGCATGTTAATGCACCACCAAACATAAATGATATTTATAGCTTAATTTTAGAAGAATTATTAGAACTTCTTCAATCTAAAGATATCCAATTTTTTGCTGAAATGAGTAATAACCTACGAGGGTATTTGTATAAAAATCTCACTCGCCAACAAGTAAAACAACTCTTTATGCCATTGATATATGGAAAAACAGAATATAGCATGTCTAAGGATATTGAAACAAATTCTAATACATTAATAGATACAAAAGAAAGTAGGTTGACAGCTAAATTATTCACTAAATACTTTCAAAAAAGATTTAAGAGTATAGTTAATTTAATGGAATTGATTCGAAGTGTAGGTTGGATATTATCATCATCTAATAATCCCGTGCACTATAGCATCCCTCTATATAGAACAATACAGGACTATATGTCCTCTAAAATAATCCAAATTTGGGTCTACTTGCGTAAGACGCAGGGTACAAAGAATAAGAAAATGGATAATAGAACGAGGTGTAAAGTGAGTCTACGTCATCCAACAGAAAAACGGGATCGAAGGAAGTCTCAAATTTCTACCTTTGTGAACTTCATTCACCAGAAAGATGCGGGTATTGCGATGTCTATGGTGAAACAAGTTATTAACAATATGAATGCACCAATATACACTGTGCATGATAACTTCATTACTACACTCCCATATGCACATAAACTATCCAAATTGTATTTGGATATATTTATTACAAGTCATAATCATGGTTATGACCCTTTATCTGTAATAAACCATTTTCTGATTGAAAATCTTTATTATTCGATATCGCCTGATCAAAGACCAAAGGTAAATCAACCTATTCCCATTGATGAACTACGCAAAGTCTTATCAAGTATGAGACCTATACGTATACGTAAGAAAAAATTGACTAAAGATAAGGGACCGACTAAAGCAGAATTAGCGGAGGCGGAGACTTGGAATAAAAAAATTGATGATATAGTCACTAATTATAAGTATTATTTGGAAAATACATGCAATATTAAAGATATACATGATCTACGCCATTATATATGGAAATTGGAAGGATTTACAATAAAGATGAAAGAATTGAGGGATCAATATGACATGAACTATAGTTTGCACCTATGAAAATGCATTTCTAGATAGGACATTGTGTGTTTCCAAGCTTCAAAGAAAGGGTCCATGAAAGGAGCTCAAAAGGCATGAATAGGAGTGAAAGGGGGTCTTAATGAGAATTTGTTGGATTGACCATTATTCTATATAAATATAATGCTATATCCCTATCTAATAGGTGAAAACCAATCTCAGAAGGTAAATCCGGATTCAAGGTAAAATTCCTGTGATTCTTGCTTAGCTGACTAAGAGCGGATGGGGGCGGGCGAAAGCCCTTTATGAATATGAATTCCACGGCTACGAGCCCGTTTGGAAACGAAGTTTGTTGAGCTTTAGCATCAAGTATTCCCACTGAGACTTTCAAACTATAGACTGGATGTTGAATACTCTATTCAGAAAGAGATTCTTCCACTTTTTGGGAACTAATCAAAGTCTTTCTTTGTAGGGGCAATGATCCCTATTCGTTTCATTCGTTTAGCGCCCTACCCGTAAACTAGTAGGGAAGATCGACCCCGTCCAATTGGATGAAACAGAATTTCCATTCATAAACTGACATTGAAATCGGACAAGTGGGTTCTACCCCGTGTTCTAACATGAAGTCTGCCCTTGGTCTCTCCCTTGGCTCTATCCATGTATATGTACGGATACATTAGCTACCATCGTTCCATCCATCGATCGGTCTTATCGGCTATTCCTTCGATTAGGGGTTAGGAGCATACCTTTCGCCATTCCTTTCTCGTGCGTACCATGCCTTAGCAGCACGCTTCCGAACCGCCTGCAATGAGGAGACTTCCCCATGCATGCAGAAGGTCCGGTGTTATGGATTGCCGAATGGTATTGCCGAAAGAGAGGCCCCCAAAGAGACATAGATTTGTCCCCTTCTTCTCAGTGTACAGAGAGAAGGAAAATGAGATAGAGAAAATGAATTAAGGGCCTTCGTCCTCACTCTCAGGGATTTGGTGCTATATCTCTAACTCTGCGTGCAAACACTTCGACCCCGCAGGTAGTACAGGGTAGGTGTTGAGGTGCTTAAACATTTATGATCTTATTCCTACCTAATAGTAGGAGATGCAAAAACAAAGGAAAGGCATTTCTCAATCGGATCGCAAATTCGTATGAGAAGAAAGCGCGTTCTTACGACTGAGCGACAAGGGATTCTGGGTTCTTTGATTGTCGAGTTTACTGATTGATTGCACTGACAGACAGAGGACGGTCCATTGATTTTCTCATTCATAGTGATCCATTCAAGGATGAGGTGGTACGCGTGGAATGACCAGTCCTAGCCTCCGAAGAGAAGTGAAAAGAGATGCGCAGTGGATTGACAAGAGGAGTGGCATTAGAAGCGATGGAAGAACGATCGAAGGCAGAGAATCATATATGATATGACGCAATGGCAGAAGAATGGCATATGTTAGGCCGATGGCTGCTACTTCCCAGGATTGGCCTATTGAATATGAATAGTGAGAACGGGGATGAAACAGGCAATACGGCGAAAGAGAGGATTTGAAAAGAACCAAAAGGGAACTAGGATAGAAGGGAGTACAGACGCGTAAAAGCAGTCGTCTAGCCTAACCTCTACGCCTCTACACCCGTATTTGGGGTAAAACCACTCCTTAGCTAGTAGTCTCAATTCCTACCCCTTTTCAACCAACCAGCTACCACCGACGGCCTCCTAGAAGTACGCCAGGGTCAATGCCAAAGTAAAGAGACGAATTACCCTCCACCCTTGGGACAGCGAAAAGTCTATCTTTCTTCCTCTTCTTAGGGACAGGGAAGCAGCGACCAAAGGCATGGGCTACGGGGTTGCCTATTTCTGAGGGCTCCTAACCTCCGAAAGAGAAGTACAGGGGAGTTGCATACGGCTCCTTGCAGCGGGCAGCGGCGGGTAAAGGGCAGATGCCCAATCGCCTATGGAAATAGTTAATACCAGAGTAGGGAGCAAAAGGGGCTCTTTTCAATCCACTTGACTCCTCACCCTCTTTCTTTTCTTTCCTATACTTAGCTAAACGAAAGGGCTTTCGCCCCGTATTTGCAGTTTCACCTCGGAACCCTGTATTTCGTTTCTAAACGGGTTACCCTCGGAACCCAAAACACCAGTATAGACTCAACCAGGGACTCATCTCGGAAAAAAGTCCAGTTTCAGAAACATGAACATTTGGGGAAAAAAAAGTCTTTCTTTTCCTCTACAACGGGTAAAGCAGCTCCTTTGCTGTCTCGGGAAAGCCGGGACTCAAAGAAGTCCAGTTTCATCGCTTTCATCAACTGAAGGTGGGACTAATCAAACTATGGATTTGGCTCTATACCCGTATTTATTTGGGCTTTCCTCTCCGCCGCTACTTTCGGGTAATACCGCCCCAAACCTGTCTCTACAACCAACCCGGGACGTCTAACTCGCCTAACTGGAAAGCAGCTACTTTGTGCACCTCTTTCTGAGGGACAATAGGTTCCAGTTCTGAGGGACTAATCGAGGATAGGGAACGAGTATGGGTATACCACGCCCACCTATCCGGGTTCCGAACAAAGGTCTCCTGGTTGGTATAGAAAAGTCTTTGTAGAAAAATGGGGTAATCGCAGCTACTTGACTGTTTACCACTACTTAGGGGAAGGGAAGGCTACAACCGGGGGAGCTGCGTACAACTGGTAAGGCAATTGCAGTGGGCAGCGGTGGTTCGGAGCGCAGGACAGGGATCGCCTATTTCTGAGGGGCAACATAGGATCTCATCGGAAAGGCCCATTTTATATAGAGAAATCGCACGATATCACACCCGATTCCCTTTGCGGGGGTCGAAAGTAGAGTTTATCTTAACTGGGATCGAGGCATGGAACAATGAATCCCCAATGGGGCAAAAGATAGGTTCTTCTATCTCGGGACTATGAAAAGCGAATTGTCCGATACTTAGCTAAACGAAAGGGTATGTGCACTAGCGGGTGCGGAAAGCAAGAGATTCTCATTATAGCCATATCCCTTATGAAGGGTTTTAGGAGAGCCATAGGGGCCTATACAAGACAAGTTTCCATTAAGATGGAATCTCCGATGCCACTTTGATAGATCCATCAACAAAGATCAAATAGAAAGATGCACAAGCTTCTATCCCTATCCTATCATGGACAAAATCTGGTCTGTACCCGGTTTAAACCAGTCGGTTTTGATTGCTAACTCACGACCGGAACCCGTTTGGGCTCTCGCTCGAATCGGAACCTTTATGCGTTGGTAGGCTTTCGACTCAATCGAATAGCCGGGCGCCAATAAAAGAAAAAGTTTTCGCACGGGCTCATCATCTGATGCAGAACTGATTTCATAACCACCATCCATCACCAATCACATTCCACATCCCACTTCAAACTTCTCGATTCCTCGGGTAGCCTCCTCTAGAAAGGCATTCCAGCTTCAGAGGCAGGTGAGCCGGGTCAGGAAGGACTTTGACTGCTGGGATGGGGTCGGATCCTACTCGAAGCACTCCACCACGAATAAGAATCTTCGGGTTGGATAGGCAGTAGAGATAGGAACTCCTATCTGTAGGGCGGGCTGTCCGCAGCTGCTATTGAGCAAGAATTGCAATTCTTTCTTTTAGGATGGATTATATCCTATCCCACCCATCTTCAAGGATTGAATGTAGTAATTCATCTCCAGTCTAGGCTTCCTTCGCACAGGATACACATGGCTTCATAAATCGAAAAAAAGAAATCATTCCTTCTCCATGTCGGAATGGGAGCTGCTATTTCACTCGCATCTGCTTGGACAGCTGAAAAGCTTGAACCTCGCCTATAAGAGTTGGAAGAAGTCGTAACTAAGTAAGTACGCACGCCCGCGGAAACAAACAACCAATAAAGAGGAAAAAGAACCACTAAGGTTAGGATATCTATTAACTACCTCATTACGGGGTTTGACGAACTTGTACCTCAACTAGAGTAGAGGAATGGGACCTTGCCTTTGCATCCAATGCGCTCGGCTTCAAGCCCTGGAATCAGACTCACTCCCTTTCTTTCTGGATCAGTAGAGAGAAGGAGTCGAGAAAGAGAGCTGAAGCAGACTCAAAAGAAAGCTCTTTTTTCAATTTGGTCTTGGTGCCACAGGAGATTCTGAAGAAGAGCAGACCTCTAACTATAGCTAGAGAAGGCTTTTGGTCTCTCGCCTTGTTGTAATCCTTTTCAGTTCCTGCCTATCCCGATATCCCGCTTCTTGTAAGAAAGACAAGTCAACTCATGCTTTTTTTCGAAGCTCGGCTTACAGACTCAAATAATCAAGAAAAATGGGTTCACTTTCGGGTATAGGGCGTCTAATCCATTCTCCTACCGGACCTTCAACGAATAAGTAAACCGGTGCCCATTCCCTTCTTTATGTTTACGAAAGTGGGCTTGGCTATGAAAAGCATCTAGAAATAGGAAGGTTAGACCTATTTTTCACGGCTGCTGAGCTCGTCAAGATGTCCCCTTTCGCAATGCTCTGACTTCTTTCTTTGGAATGATTCTAGTCACTGGAATTTTGTATTAAGAGCGCTAATAAATATGTTGATAGAGTGAGGCTTGGAGCCATGTCATCAACCTCCCGGGTCATCCCAGACATAAGTGGAGTGATTTGTCGATTGAACTGAGCTACTGAGTGCACCCAAAAGTCTACGGACCTCACCTTCACCAATCCAAGATGAACCTACAGGCAAGAAGATGCTTATAGGATCTTTGTTCTGAATCTACTTCCTCATACCTGATCATACCCTTTCGGGAGCACAGGCCAAGAGAAGATAGAACACTCTACTATTACTATATTAGGAGCTAGTGGTTAGAAATAGTGAGATAGACCTTCTGCCCTTTCCTTTCACACTCTAAGGGTTGAACTAGAAAGTAAGAGTTAGGAATGCCATCTAGTCCTGCCTTTCTGATAGCGATCTCCCTACGTATTTCTGTTGATTGCTTCTAAGAGTTTCCTTCGTTGATGTGACCTTCGGTAAAGCAATTGCACTTAGAGCTAGCCTCTAAGAACCCTGGTTGAGGCGAAAGCCATGAATACTAAGATTCCGAAGCAGGTCAATCGACCCTAGTGTGAAAAAGTCTTTATCTGACTTGCATCGATTGGAATCTGCTATCTATGGTCTCTTTTCTATTGGTAATCAGTAGTTGAGGGCGCTTCTTGCTTGCTTCCTTTCTCCACTGCTTTCCTTAGCATGGGGTTGGTCTTCCTCGGTGAGCGGATGTCTATAACACCCATTTTTCAAGGATCTGGCGGATCGCCTAGCAGGAAGGCTACTGAGCCACTGATCTGATCTTCGATTGGCTTTGTACGTCGATTAACGTAGATCAAGAAAGGAAAGAAATCCAATTGTGTTTGAGCCGGCATTTCTTCCTTGGGATTGGGTATGTATGTGTAGGAGAGTTACGTACTGGAACCGCAGGAACGTCTGGTGGAATGGCAGGACCAGAAAGCTTGGTTGATTGTGTTTGAGGAAAACAGAATCATTCTCGGTTGTACAATCATTACTAGTAGTTCCAGCGAGGTCAGATCTTTCATCAATTGGCTTTCCAGTCTAATCAACTGACCAACTCATTGGAGCTCTTCATGCTATCGATTCCGGCCGAAGCCTGTGCTAAGAAAGAGTGGACTTTCCGATTTGCCAGCTTCCTTCTTGCCTGCTGCTGCTTGGTAAAGCCCCAAGTCAATGTTCTGCTTTGGGTGGGGTTCCCGAGGTAGCTTCCATCTTCTTCCACTGACTGAAGTAGCCCAAGCGAAATTCTAGTCATCTCCGCTCCCTCGTTTCGATGTCGGTTGTTTATGAGCCCTTCCCCGCTTGATCGATTGTTCTAGGAAAGAGTTCCAGCTTTTATGGACCGGAGGGGGAATTCAGTAGTTGACCTATCTTCTTTGGCTAGCAGCCTTTTATGCCAAGGCCCCATGCTGCTAAGCTTTTTCCTAATCAACGACAGGCGGACTAGTTCGTACGAGGGCACCTATCCCATCATATATCAGAGTATTTGTCCTGTCAGCCCTTTCTCTTTCTGCCGCTTCTGGCATGCTGCCATCTATGGAGATCATCAATCAAGTATCTCTTCCCCGCCTAGCCACTCCTTTAGCAGCGAAGTCAGATGTCTATGCGGGCGCCAGAGAGGCTTCCCATTCTGGTTGACTTCGATCGAGTCTTTCCCCTTACTTATCTTATTCTTAGTCTTTTGGAATAGTCTCAAGAGAACACGCCCGTCGTCGATAGAGTTTCTTTTATCGATTCAGTTTAGTAGAAGCTAGCCGCTATCCTCTCTAGTTGAGGCGAAAAGCCGTTCCCGAGCCGTGACTACTAAGATTCCGAAGCCTGGAGTTGCATCTGCCCTGCAGCCTCCTACCACAGACAGATTGATTTCGAGCTTCCCTTCGAGCAAACAAAGAAGAGGTATTTCATATGCTAATTCCCGCGCACCAGTAGATGCTCCCAACCAAGAGTATCGTCTATTTTTCTTCGCTTCATTTTCCCAGCTGATCGGTAAACTTCAACTCTTCCTTTAGCTTGAGCTTCTCTCTCTTCTATTTAGCCTTACATAGATCCCTTGTTTGCTCTATTTTGGTCTATTACACGGGTGATACTTACTAATTTCTCTTCTAAGTCAGAGCATGCCCTGAAACCAGCCACAAGGGCTTCTTCATAGCTTTCAGCGAGGGAAGGTCAAGTCAAGAGTTATCGTAGCTCACTCAATAGGACCAGTCTTTCCAAAGTCTACGTGCATTGATTCTTTTCAAAGACTAGTAGTTTGAGCTGGGCAAGTAGTTACGCAGCTCAAGATCCCTTCCAAGCGCTTGATCTAGTAAATGAACTGGATCCGACTCATCTGCTTCAAAGTATGCGTCCCCACCATCACCAGGGGAGAAGCCAAAAGCACCCGAAAGTCCTGACCCGTAAATGATCGAAGCAAGACATTCGGATTGAAGGCATTCCCGACCACCACGGGGTAAAATATGCAGCCTGTTCAAGAGTTGGGGTACCAAACATGCTAAGATTTCGTGCCACTCTTTCAATCAGTATCGAAAAATCAATCATTACTGTTGCCCCAGGAGCAGCGGATGTTGAAGCTGTGTTCGACAAGCCCAGCACCCGACTTCTTGTTGTTCGGTAGATCGGAATCTCATAGAAGAGAGAGTTATCATTTGGTTGATCGACCCGATTCGTCGAATTCATCCCCTAGTTTCCAGTTCTCCACACGGATTCCTATTCCCTGGTTTGACGGGTTGGGAGGACATGCGTAAACCACCGATTTCAACTACTTCCTCGTCCATTTATCCGCAGACTGATTGGACTAAAATCCACAGAGCCTTCTCTGACCCGCTTAGCAAACGAGGCTCTTTCCTTTTTTATTGCGGGGTGCAAGAGGTCTGAGAGAGGAAAGAAAGTCGTGTAGGTATCTCAATACAAGATCCAAGCCGGCATCCCACCTTTCTTTGACTTCAACCACAACTATTTAGATTATTCTTAGGAAGAATACCGAAAGCAAGAAAGAGGGTAACCATCAAACCTAAACCTACAGACTTAAGCACGGGGCCGCTAGCAGGGATTCTTATATCCTTAAAAGGTTCCTCATTACCCAAGATAGAATCAACCAATGCTGTCACGTCGTGAGTTTCAACAAAATCAAGCTTACGAAAGAAAGGCGAATAATAATTCGAAGCAAAATAAGGTTCATACGACTCCAAAGGAGTGAACACGTTGGAATCGGGGGCACGATCACTAGTGCCTGGCGCATAATTGTACCAGACTGTACTACCAATGCCCAAGCAGACCAAAACCAAGAAACGCCCATAAGTTCCGTCATAATGAGTTATTACTTCAACCAATATTTTATTAATATTATCGGTGACCAAACCACGCAAACCTACTCCCGAACTGCTATAAGGTAACAACGACTCGAGTGAAATACTGCTGAAATTATAAGAACTACTAAGAGAATGACTCAAAAAAGACAACCTTTCAAAGGATTCAGGTAATTGCAATTCTTGCATTAAGAACTCAGTCTGACCAGGAAGAAAGCGAAAACCGAAACCCATACGAATGTCATACGACTGTAATGTTGATTCCAACAAATGATGAGGGTACTCTATAAAAGGAGCTCGTAGTTGCATACTAAAAGGTACACTCCAAGAAGAAGGTTTCAAACAGCTTAAGATACCTGAACTACTTTCACCATAAACATAAGAGGTGGGATTACTTGTAGACGACGAAGATTCATCATTATCATCAATCTTTAGATTTTTGAACATTCGACTTAGAGCAAAGATATCTAATGTCACTAATTCATTTAATAATCTTTTAAAAGTTTGCATGTCTATTTCAGATGAAATTCATTTTTTTTTCCTCAGTGGAATATTTCATTCTGTATTCCACGACTACCCGTGGGCCGGACCACAATATTAATCTCGTAACTAAATTCTTATGAGGCTTGAACTTGACTGTACGTCTAATAAGTAGCCTTGTTCTTAAAGCCAAATAGAAATGGAGTATTCTAGACTCACCAACCAATTTGGTTAAGCGTCAATAGGGAAGTATTGAACTCCAGTTAGAGACTACCCGACATGCATAGGATTTTCCAGTGGGGGAGGCGAGGATAAAAGAAGAAATTCTTATATCTCTATACGATGACTGTACCCCTTTAGGGGCTTTTTACCTCTCCTTCCACGACTAAGACACAGACGAACCGGGCCACTAGGGGTTCTTACACGAGAATTGATTACCTGAAGGCCGACTAGTTGCATTAGTCAAACCTACACGCTACCTCTCCGCTTCCTCATGGAAGAAAAGAAGGAATAGCAAATTAGGCACCATTCGACTGCTTGAACTGCTAATATAATATAATAGAAGGCTTGCACGAGGAGAGAGCTAGCCATCAAAGGAGGACATCCTACAGGGCCCCTCACCAAGGAAGCTGAAATCCAAGGCATTGGTTTGAGACTACCAATCTAGTGATCCTGATCTTGCTCTTTCTTTCCAGCTCTCAGTTTCTTTTCTTCTGCTCCCGCCTCTGGGCACCAAGCACGATCTATTTATTTATGCATTAGCTCTTTCGGAGCAAAGGAAGAATCCTATCTAACCTAAGATGGTGAGTTAGTCCACCTTCTCCTCACACCACGCTACTAGAGACTAGTCGAGGGGCATGATGAATATAGCTTCTATTACAACCTTTATTTCGCCGCTGGTCTCTTCCATATTCCGTAGTGGTAAAGAAGAGTTAAGGCCTTCCTTCCGTATTAGTGTGTTCCATTTCCAGCGGGCAGGAGAAAAAGCATCAAAGCTCGCTTCTTCAGCACAAATGAACCCTTTTTATCACCCTTCTAATGGTATGTTATACCTACCGGGTAGTACAGGATCTTATCTTCTTTGGTGCACTATGCTTAAGACATATAATTCGAACTCAGAAAGAAAGACATTGGCTTTCCTACCGGAATGAAAGAGCGAGGGTCCGAAGGAGAGAAGCGAAAGGGTCCTTTGAGCTCTGCCCAACACTGGGACTGACTTTATACAGAATACAGAGAGAGGAAAAGCAGCAATCCAAGCTCAAGTTGAATCGGATATTGGATAGGCGCTAGTGGGAAGAACCCGTAGGCTAGTGCGGCGAAGACCTTATTCTCAGACTCATTCCAGTCCAGAGCGGAGGAACTCTCTTCCGATTCATTCTCTTTTTCCTTCTATCGAGTTAGAGCAAGTAAGCAAGTAAGATAGGAGACATTAAGAGTAATCCCCTTACTTGTTTTCTCTTTTGTTTACTCTTGTTCTTGATCCGTCAAGTTACGGAAGATTCGGTATGGATAGAGCCAGATGGATAGACCAAAGGCATGGTTCGTGGCAGAAGGCAGGATTCATGGTATAACACGGAAGAGAAGGGCGGAGTTTGATACGCTCGGAACGGCACGGCCTATTTCTGAGGGATAACTACTCTCCTAGCCTGAATCAAGAACGAATGATGTGCAGCTAAGGATCGGAAGCAAAAGAAAGGACTTTTTGTTGTCCCACAGGCTGTTGTTTGAAAAGGAATCTCTTTTGAGCCTCCTGACCTCCGAAGAGAAGGAACAGCCGTTCAATCGGCTGAAGGAAGAGTCAATAGGTGCACCAATCAGCCATGGGAGAGGAAAACTCCGGATCTTCTGATCTTGTGGCAACCGGTCGATGGTCAACAAAGGATCCTGTCTCAAAGGACATTTTCGTGGGCAGAATCGCTTTTTTAGGACCCCTAACGGGGGATACCCCAACTGGGGTTAAAAACTAGCATTTTTCTTTACAAAGATCTAGGTTTCAGAGGTTCCAGGGGGTGGAAAGAGAAGGGGCTGCTAGGGGCAGCGATAGATCGATCATCTACGAAGGAGGAGTAGAACTTAGAACACCGGTACGAACGAGTCATGAATGGAGACGGGTGAGAGAAGTGGATTCCATACGTTTTTTGGAAGTGGAAGTGTCAAGTAAAGGGGTCGAAGTCTCTGATCGAATAAGCGCTTGAGAACGAGACGTGATACAGTTTGTTAGCGAATAAGTGGAGTCAGTACGAATCAAAGTGAAGCCCAAGATCTTCCTGCCGGAAAGCACTTGAACAAACCTGATGGACACAGCAAGACTACTCCTTTCGACCTCCTACTAGCACCACTAGCTTTGACCTCTTGGCCGGCAGCTAAACTTGATTGGCGGCGAGTGGGAATTGACATGTGGGGGCGTCCACAGCAGAATTGAGATGAAGCTCAGAAGCGGGTTTTCAGAATGAACGACGTCTTCTGCAAGACTGGAAATTCATCAGATATGGGCCTGCTGCTACTGAGGCTCGAAGACCTCACTATCATTTTGCGGCTTCAAAGAAGAATGAACAATGGCAAGAAAAGCACTATGCTGAGTCAGACACAAAGCATATGGGTGTCACAAATAAAAAACAACGTACCTCAGGCAAGGACGAAAGGCCAACGAGCTCGGGCGACAGATCAATAGTCGACTCCGGGTGGGTAGCAGTGGAGTCACTAGCCTGTCAAGAACAGGAAGAGGTATGAAGTAAGGAGAACTGTAAGGGGCGGCTTGGCGGGGGAGGTACGTAGGCAGCCCGAGAAGTCACTTCGTCGGGTGCGGACTCTTTATTTACATCTATGCTTTCTTTATTATTTATCCTCGTTTTACCCGCCTTCGCTTTTATCCTCTCTTTTCCTTAAGTTTGTTTGGCTACTCAGTCCCTCTTGGCTTGGAGCCAGATTTGAATCTGAATCTGCAAGAAAATATAATAGAAGAAAGCTATGCTCAAAAGTGCAAGTCTGCACGAAAAAGAGAGAAAGATTCTATACAGGAGGACACTGAATCATCAGCTCACATGGGAGAATCCTCATCCTCGTGGGGCGCAGTGAGAACTCTAAATATGCTTTCTCTATAAATCGCTGGGTTGGTAAGAACCCATCTCGACAAAGTGGAGTTCGCCCTTGTCAAAATCCATGAAAAAGATTACTCTCATGCATTGAGTAAGATCGATAATTAGAATCGTTCCCTGCTGGAGACCTTCTCTCCACCGGCAGTAAAACCGTAGCCCGGCGACGCTAAAAAGCTTTCTTTTTCTTTTTGCCGTTTGCCCGGTTGCATCTTACTCTGCTGGTCCACCTTCTAAAAAGGTCTCCGCACCTGAGACACATCCTTCTTATTCTTTTTCCTATATTGTTATTGTGGTGGATCCTTAGGAGGACATAGCCTTAAGAAAGAGCAGCATTTCACATTTTGAAAGAATTCGCTAGTATGTTTGCAATCGAATCCGCAGTTCTCTTTTCTCATAGGGTAGAAGGCGAAGGAATCTGCAGCTATTAAATCAGAAGCTATTGATGCTAGAATGGAAGAATCAAATCTCCTAGGACGGAAGAATGACTCCGATGCTCTAGAGTCCGATCAATAGTCGAATATACGAAGATGGCATCGAAGAGAGAAGGAGATGTTCGCAATATTCGAAAAGGTGAGAGGGATTGTCAACGTGAAGAATGGAAATGAGACGAAGGAAGCAAAGGCTAAGGGCAAAGGTACCAACGCAGACACTAAAGAAGATAAGGCAATTTAGTCATTTCTTCTCCGAAACAGCTTTGGGTATTTCATTCAAGTCTGCGGGTAGAAGAGATTGAAATGATCTCAAAAGTAGCTCTTACCTCTTTTCCAACAATGTAAAGTAAACCTAAGGGATATAACTCAAATGGCGAAGAGGGACTTTTTTGAGTATTCCGGCTCTATCAGATATTTGTTATAGGGGTACGTCCACAGATCGCTAGGACCAGGAACTGATCGAGACGGGAAAGGAAAAGCTCATCTAAGCGGGGAAGTAAGACCGCTTCGCTCCTTATAAATTGTAGCAGCGCCGACACCCATTGTTTGAATACCCGATCCGATAGTCACCATTTCTACTAGGCTCACAGCAATGAGGTCGCATCCCTTGGATATTTAAGGAATTGATAGAGATGAATCCCCTAGCTAGCAGAAGTTTGACTATTCTTCCTAACACTTTCCACTCACTGCCAAAAGCACTTATATATTTCATATAAGTGAATGAATTTGATCAAAATAAAATCTATTACTAGGGTTCGAGAGAAAGTAAGAGCAGCAGCCTAACTTGGAAAATCAATCCTGTTCCTTGTGGTTTCATAAATTTAATACCGCTCTGTGGGCTTCGCATGATTAGGATCAATCAGAACAGCCTCACCTGCCCTAACTCATATCTTCCTTCCTCTGGGACATTGGTGCACTTGCAAAGTACTCCTATCCGCTTGTAGATAGTCTTTCTCCGACCAGGGATGATTTTCAGGGAGAAGAAAAAGACCACTACTGTACTAACCAATTCCCACCCCTGCCTACCCATCTCTTTCAAAACCAAACTGATCGAGAGAATGACCTAGGCATGTCGATGGAATAAGCCGACGACCTATCTCTACGGCTTCGAGGCAAGACTAGAACAGGCTCCTGTTAAAGAGTTGCGATCCGCTTCTTCCGTTAATTCCTCGTAAATGAAGTCGTCAGCCGAAGACTATCCCGATGGTAAAGCGGCTGAACTCGTTCTAGTGCTGGCTTCTTGATTTCCCCATCCATATCGGTCAGTTCTCTCCGCACCTCCTCTAGATAATGGTAGGTTCAACTCCAAGTCAGGCATCTTGTCAACTCTCCTGCACCGGTAGTCTGGCGAGTAAGCAACTCTCTCTTTAGTGACTCCAGGCAGGAGTCTTACCCGCTGAAACTCTTATTCGAGAGATTGAATTGGGAATCTGTTTTCGAGACTTCGTCATTGAGAGCAACTAACTGCCATTATTCCGAGGCTTATAGATGGAGAACCCGGTTCCCCGTAAAGCATTGTACCCTGGGCAAGACTCACCTGTAGAGTGAAAGAAAGAATCAGGTAGCTCACCATCTAGTGAAGTTGATTTCCTTGTCTTTTTTTATGATGGAAATTGAGTTTCACAGCCCCCGCTTGAAAGCTTCATCTTTATGACATACCTGCATCCCTTGCCCCGGACAAGCCCTGCTCCTGCTCTTTTTAGTTGTTTTCAGAAGAAAGAATTGATTGACGAATCTCCGGGTTAACTCCCCCACTAACGGACTTTACTGGCTTGAAACTTTCAGTTCTCTTACTCGACTAGAGGGCTTTCCCTCACATCCTACTCTTCATTATAGAAGGTTCTTTCTGTCCAATACGGGGGAATCAGCTTCATTCAATGCCTGCATCTCTCTCAGCTGCAAGAAGATCAACTGCATTGCCAAGCTCCAACTCTGCTTTTAGCTTTAGTCGGCTGAGCAACTCTCCTCCTGGAGTTCGGAATCGGCAAGAGATAAGAGGGACGTACTTAACAGCAAGGAAGTGGAATCAATCCCGTTTGCTACAGGATTCTTTCGATCTGGTAAACCTACTAGAAAAAGTCAAATCTCAGTTTGAAACTCCTGGTCTAAGAGCGTATTGTCCCATCTCCTAGCTCAAACTAAGAGCTGTTTGGAATGAAACTTCCTCCCTATTCCTATGGGTCGAGTGAGCTCTTGCTTCTCCGCTTCGAGTAGCCGACTCGCCCTTACCAGATATGGGATTCCCTTTCAAAAGATGCCGAGCCAAGAGAAGGTTCTTTTCTTCCTCTAGTTAGGCATACTCCGAATTAGCTCGTCAGTGGTAGAAGCTGGTTCATCGGCTTAAGCCAGTCAATCTATCCAAAGAGCCTACCCTACGCCTCTTATAATAGATGAAGCTCCGGCTGCGCTTTGCTTCTTTCTTGAGAAATCCTGAATCCGAACTTGCTACTTTCATCACGAAAGACGCTTTCTCAGTATCTATTCAATTCGGACTTCATGCTCACTTCACTTCAGAAATGAAGCTAATAAGGCCTAAAGCTGAGCGACGAGTCCACAGGCATGAGAATCAAGCGAAGTAGAGCGATAAGCACACTATCGATTGATCCAAAGAAGCTTAACGACAACTTCCATTCCTGGCCCAGAAGGAAAGAGACGAAAGCAATCCCTTGCTCCATCAAAGGGCCCTTAGAATACCATGAATCTTGACCCTAGTGAAGGTAGTCTCAGAGAGGAATAGGTGGTTTCCAAAGGATAGAGTCATTGTATATGACGCTCTATCTGTATTGGATGGATGCCTTAGCTGTTGATAATTTCTTTCAAGTCTGGTCTTAGACGACCTCGAAACTACTGAGCAAGGGACCCTTTCTCTAGCTCCTCCTCCAGAAGCCCAGATTACTAATGGAAAGAAGAGCTAACCGTTCAACTTCTACTCCTATTCCACAGAGCAATCTAGCACCAACTAACCGCATAGTAGCCGAGCCCTTAGAAGGAAATGAAATGGTAGCCTGGCTAGTTACTTCTCAACAGTGGATGGCTTGAGCTTGGTCCAGTTCTTCCTTTTCTCCCACATCTCTTAGGCGCCAAGAGAAGAGTCTCAGATGTCCATTATTCAAAAACCAATAGTAGCCCGGCATCGGGAATCATTTACTTTATAAGATAAGAGAATGGTCTCTTTGCTCTTCGCCCCTTGAAAAGAGAGTCCATTTCGCGCTTACTTGCCAAGCCTTGTCCACCCATACATAGGTTATATATAAAAGAGAGGATTTGCTTTTTGGCCCACTCTTCTTAGTTCCCATTGGGATATGATGCCGATTTCCCTCTCCGCTGTGATAAGGAGTTGTTGGTATTTAGCCAACGCTTGCCCTCTAAGCTCCTCAATAGATTGGAATCAGGAGTCCCCGCCTTTTGTTATATTTCAGGGTTAAAACACGGGGAAAGGATCAGCAGCAAAACCAACCGTCTACGCCCAAGCGGATTTGGCTAAACAAGAGAGAAAGGGCTTCTTCTTCCTCTCCGAGGGTGACTCGCTTCCTTAACCCATTCCCTTACTAAAGGACCAAGAGCTAGCCACAAGAGCTATACCATTCACAGCGAAACAAGAATGAAGAGTCGAGTTGCGGGAAGGGCAAAGAGAGAAGATCACACGCCTGAGGCTGACGTGCCAGGCCCGGGAGCTTGCTTTGCTTAGCTGACTAAGCGTCGGTCGGGAGCAAAGCTTCCTTAATTTCTAGGTCTGATCTTTCCCAAAGGAAATGCTTTGATTCTTGCGCCGAATCTCGTCTTGCGAGGTTCGATTTAGCTTGAAGACTATCAATTGCTGAGAATTAACAACAGTTTTGGTCTACACCTAAAGCTCTTATCTCGTGCTTCTTTCGAATGAAGCAAGCACATCGCTCTTACAAGTCAAGCTTCGCAGCCATCCCTGCTCGCGTTTTCGATGGAGATTTTCCACTTCACTTCGTTCAAATACAGGGTTCGGAACACAGCTATGAGCTACGGTGCGCGGTTCGTCCACATAATTGGTTACAGCAGGGGTTGATCTATGAGACCGCGTTCCAACGCTTTCTCCTTCGGTTTGATTCTATGGTATAAGTGAGTGTTGAGGTCTTTCCAATTGGCTCGGCGTTCCGTACCGAACTAAGATAGTCGAAGTTTCTTCCTTCTCATACACATCTTCGATGCATCGTCTGATTTCAAGTCAGCAGCATTAGAGCGTTTGGTCGTTGAAAGACACGTTTGGGCTTCGTTAGAAGCGAACTTAGCCGAGTGGCAGGGAAGGTTGAACTTAACTGTGCGTGCCGGACCTGACTGAGAAAGAGCTTTAATAGTTGTGTGTGTCGTACGGGGAATCGAGTTCGCACTCCCATGTTGCCCTGATAAAGGGGCTTTACTTTCAGTAACTTCTTTCACTCGTTCTGTCGTCTCATTTCAGCTTTCAACCGCATTTCCACCACGATCTTTCTCCAAACGAGAGGCTTTGGCTAGCCGTTCACTCACCCTCGATGGTCTGCCATTTAGTTCGTTCGTTGTAGCAGAGCGAATAAGGTGTCATTCTCAGTCGAAAATTCCTTGTATTCAAATGGCATTGATGAGTTGGAGTAAATGCGCCATAGCATAATAGTCTCTGATGCCGTGAGTGGCCACCCCGTGTAATGGCTGCAAAAAGGACCACGTGGGTTGGGTGAAGGCACAGTTCAATGTTCTGAATTTCCAACTGGAGATTCTTGAATGGCTCTTTCTGGTCTCTTCCTATCAACACACCTAGATAGGTTTTGGTACTTCGTACCGGAGTGTGACATCAGCTCAAATTAGTCTCTCTTTCAGCGAAGTAGAAAACGACCCTTTACCTAGCCTATGGTTTCCGATAGGTGTAATGAATGGCCTCATTCCTAGCGCTTCCTCTAGGCTTCTCTTCCTGCTTTCTTGCTGTTCGGTTTTCCCCTTGAGGTGGTCTGCCTCATGTAGCGATTTTTCAATTCTTTGGAATCTTCTTGTCGATCCGCCGTTTGGTATAGTCTTTGTTCAGCTCTTGTGTCAGCGGCTGCCGGTTAGAGCAAAGACCTTTCTCCGGAAGTCTCTTCTGTGGCTCTCATCTCTGCCTTTCATTTACATAGATACCCCCCTTTTCCCACTCGTTAGGGCAGCGGTTGTAGAGGTAAAAGCTCAATTTGAGGCTGTTTTCCGCCGAAGCAAGGGAGTTCCTTTTTTTTTTTCAGGGGAGCTAGGCAGGGTATATATCATAAGATCAGAAAGAGAAGGTTTGATTGAAGCAGCACAAGCAGTTAGAGATGCAGTTCCATCATTGCCGTAAAGATCGGAGGGCCTTTCTCCATCCGTTTAGAGTTCAACCCGGAGAAATGGCTCTGGCTCAGCCTCTCCCGAAAGGACCTTTTTTTCAATGTTGGGTCAATTAGCGCACGCGGGATCAACTAGTTGCGCCATGAAGAGTTGGATATGAGATGTGTTACGGATATCAACCCGGGCGTGAGCTATTGAACAGGTACTGCATCGCGATCCGCAACAGCTATTGGAATTACGAATGCTGTTGGTGCTGGTAGCCATGATGCTAGGTAGCCGTGATCCACTAGCTCTTGCTTATGTCCCCCTATACTATAGTTGCAGCTTTCAACCAGAAGGAGACCCTAGAAAAAGGATGGTAGCTACTATCGCAATGGCGGTCTTAAGTTATTTGCTTAACTTCTCTATTTCCGTTCCGTGCCCACTATTAGTCAGTAAGCCAAAGATCAACTGTCATCACGCTGCCTTTCGCATGTGTTTTCTTTGAATTCCAACCTAGTTCCCGGTTGGTGCGACCGATTAAAGAAGAAGGACTTGCGCTAACAAGAAAGATCTTAAGAGAAGAAAGGATGGGATCATGGGCTAATAAGAAGATTCAATCCATGCTCCTCTACCCTAAAAACTTCAATAAAGGAAGAGCCTGAACCTGAAAGTAGAGGTGCTTGAACCGCTTGCTGGAAAGTCTTTCTTCATTGAGATTAGGCTTTCTAGGTTTCCAGTTTTGCAGTGGCGCCATTCGATTAAGGATGTTGTGTGAGTTCCCAAATCGCGATGGGGGTGAGCTTCTCAAAAACCCAAGAGTTGGGCACAGGGATTGGCTAGAAGGAAAGCTGGGAGCCCTAGATCTTCATTCTCCAGCGACGCTTGATTGAGGGGGAGTGTTGAAATAGGAAATAGAATCTATTTAGTAAGTTCTTATTGTATTTTTGGTGGGAAGACAAAATAGGAAGGAATCTTGTTTCTTTGACTTTTCTTAATTGGTGTATGAGCTGGCTTTTCTTTACGTTATTTTCGAGTTCCAGGAATCCTAAATTATTAAACATAGGAATCCGCATCAGAAAAAGATACCCTTGATCTGGGCTTTCTTTCTCGATATCTGATCTTGGCTGCTGGATGATTGGATAAATGAGAAAATGGCAAGACTTCACTCTATTCCACGCTTTCGCCCCTTTCGATGGTCCGGCATACAGCCCTCTGCCTAGCTAAGCTCATGATACCACCAACACAGACCAAGACCCTCTTTCGAAAGAGAAAGGGCGGTTACATCTGCCACTGACTATGTTCAAGAAAGGAGGACGAACCCTAACCCCTTACCCTTAGGGTTTGAAGGTTGGTTCCTTCCCCTTATTGTTGAAGGCTGGGAGCGGAAAAAACACGTGATAGCGGTTCAGTTCCCTTGATCCAATCTTGGGAGAAAGGACCTACGCTCATGATTTCCATACATCAAATGGGAATAGCTTTTACGTGTCCAAAGTCAATAGAAGTATGAACGGCAGCCCTAAACATGTTGTTTCAGGACATATCTAGTTGTCTTCGAGGAATGGAAGAAAAAGGAACATAAGCACTTCTTCGAAGTCTCTCAACGTGGATCAATGACTCCGTATCACACAACCCTAGCTTGGATTTGGATCCGTACACTGACGCCCTAGCTCTCCTCTAGCTCAAAGGTCAGAGGCATTTCACCCACGCGTACACAAAGAATCAAAGACTCTCAAGTCCGACTACGAATTGAATTGCCGGCTATTAATAGCGTAATAGTTGAGCATTTCTTCCAACATATGTGAATCCTACTTTACAAGGCTTAGAGAAAATAGATCCATGTACCGATTCAAGATCTGATAGGCATTGAATGAAGCACTTTCACAAGATCTTTTCCAAAGCCAGAAGATAGCGCTAGAGCTGATGAGTCTGCTGAACGAGCCCATAGTTTAGTGTATGGTAAGCAGAATCCGAATGCAGATCTCCATGCCAAAGCACCAGTTAGCCACTCTTTCTCAGGCAAGGATCAAGCGAAGCTGGAAGGAGAAGGCTTTAGGGAACAGAGAAGCTAATCTGCAAGCAAAGAAGCAGTTATCCCATTCGCCACCTTCAACCTAGGTAGCTCTAAAGCTTACCTTGAGCCTTGATCCACTACTTGACTTCTTTATATACGAAAGTGCCTTCCAAATGAAAGTCAAGCTTTCAATCAAACTGCCCTTCTACCCAGTCGCTAAAGCCCTCAACACTTTACAATAGGGAGTGATAGATTGATTCAATTCAGCCACCGACTTCCCCCGTGGCTACCTTGTTACGACTTTCTTAGTGGTCTGAGCTTGGGTGAGTCTCTTTCAGACCGGCACGCGGTTACCACCCCTTTCGCTCTGGTCTTCTGTGGCCCGTTCAGATGAGGTAAAGTAAAGGCCAAGAGATTGCTTCGAAGTCAGATTCTTGCCTTAGAGAAAGGCTGCTGTCCCACGCTTTCCTTTGTCTAAGCCATGGTATTCTAATGGGATTGGCCTGCAATCAGGAAAGATAGCTACCGATGAATGAAAGAAAGAGAATTAAGTGAAATAGGATAGTTGGTTCACTTGTCTCTCCCTTCGGCCTAAAGCCTAGAGTTCCTCTTCCAACTACTGTACTATAAAAAGCCCTGTGATCCTTTCGAAAGGCGAAGGACTGGTCCACATGGCAGCGTTCAAAAACGGAAGACTCAACATGCGCGCAAGGGCCATTAAGACGAGATCGTCCTCTTTTTCTGGGCGAACCGCCAAATAACGATTTGGTAATTCAGGGACTGAGAAGGTGTGGAAGAACCTCGTCTTCATCTTCTCCTACTCTAAATGAGACTACGCTTAGAAGACTTCCTTTGAATCCTTTCATCTTTGAGTTAAGTTAATCGTTTCAGTTGAGCACTTCGCCCTCTCTATTTCTCATGTTCATGAAGGCACGTCGCTTATCTCATGCCCGTCTTTTCCTTTGAGCGGAGAAATGCGTACCGCTAGTTGTTCGAATCAGTTCTTCCTGCAAAGAATTCTTCTTCTCTTGTCTTGGGTCTTGCAGCTGAGAGTTTCGCGTGATACAAAAGACAAAAGCTCGACTAAGAAGTCAGTCTTGGAGAGGGAATGCCGGAAAGGATGGAACCACCAGGTAAAGAGAAAGTTGCCGGCTCCGGTGCATGTAAAGTATCCGTTAATCCAAGGCTTTCGAAGACTATGAGGAAAGGTTCCCTTCGTAACTTATAGTTTCAGGAAAGTGGGTATGGGACTAGCCCGACTCAGAAGGATAGGGTTACGGAGCTCGACGCTAGCTTAGGAACGCAGGTAGGAGACCGAAAAGGAAAGATTCCTCGGCTAAGCAGTCAAGTAAGAAAGAAGTTCACTGAAAGCTTCAAGCCAGGACAGGAAAGCTTATTAGACTGGAGGTGGGATGCTACCCGACTAATTCGGAAAGGTCTTTCAAACAGAGATGAAACTGAAAGAGAATCATCAACTGAATCCGGAGAAAGCTCCCGTATCTGGAGAAGGAACAGCTTTTGTTGCATCGGATCTTGTGGTGGATGTTGCTGCTGAGAGAGAGTATCGGGCCTTTTTTCCGAGTATGAGACTGGGTTCGCAGAAGCTGACACAAAGAACGAATCTGATAATCTAATATGTATGGGTTGAGGTGGCATCTCTCGAACCAATAAAGACATATGTAAAGGGAGGTTCCGCTCTTGGTTAGAGGCACCTCGAGAATAGAGTCTTCAAGTCAAGCAGGAAAGGTGGAGTCTGATCCTGTGACTGATGCTTGACCGAGGTAACTAGCTCGATGAAGCCTAACCCTTATAGTTGACGCATGGTTGGCTAAGAACCTTTCTTACTTCATTCACGGATTCTCTCGAAAGCAAAGAAGTGAAGTATTGCAAAGAAGTAGTTCAATTCAAGAAGGCTTTATCGATGCAAGGGTGGTCGTAGATCAGTCAATCGGACTCGATTCGCGCTAAGAGTCTTTCTTCCGACAGATCCTCGCAAAATAGGCAAAAACCGGCGTTTCGTAGGGCGCCCGGTGCATCCTAACCTGCTGCAATTGGAATGTTTTCCAGGTTGCCTATTATATGACGGGACCAAGATATCGTCCTACCCTCAGGCCTCAGGGTGACGAGTAACGGCCTGAATAGCGCTTTTAGAGAGAAAAAGTATGGTTATTTATTTGTACCCTCTCCGGGTTACCTCTAAACGGAAAAGTTCCAATGCCGAGAGGTTGGAATCGATTCATTATCATATCAATAGTACACCCTTTCTTTGCTTTGAACCTTGTAGTAGAATACACAAGGAACTATTATAGGTGTCAGTCGTCCGAAACCCCGCTTCTCAAAAGGCGTAAGCGCAGCAGTTAGAATTTCATCCGCATCTGTTGTCGTAAAGTAGGTCTTGGTCCCTGGTTTGCTTCCGTCAACCATCCTGATCGTCTATTACCTTTGAAAGCCGTCCCATCGCTATGCGCCGCATTTTATGGCGGGGTATAGAGGAGCTCTTCTAGAGCGGCTTTCTTCTGAATAGAGAAATAGGGGAAGGTAGCGCATCCACAGTATAGAGAGATACCCTTCAACACAGTCAGTCACCCTTCGGCTACCCTCTGTGAGTGCTTTCTTACAGCGAAACGAGGGTTCTCTCCTCAAAGTGAGATGGGCCCGGTCTTCTCGCGCGGCTTCGCGAAAGGTCCGACTTGTTGATATGCTTGTCGATATGGAATTAGATCCAAAGGTTTCGACCACTCACTATCTAGAGAGAAACCCCAACCTCGCGGCCTCCCCACTTCTTATCCCTGGAGACCACCCATTCCGCATCTATCTATTCATTCCGATCCCGCTGGTCCATCCAATAACGAAAGAAAGTGGTTTCCCAAAGACTCTGACAGAGCGGGACCGAGCTGTTTACTCTTTTCAAGTGGTCCAGTGTTTTTACAGGTGGGGTGGTTCCTTCAGCTTCAGATAGGTGAATCAATGGGCCTCCACGGGAACGCTCGGGGGTATAGGGAAAATTTGAGTGCATTCACTAGCCAAGAATCTATCTCTAATAGTTCTTCCTTGCTTAGTCTTAAAGCTACTCTAAAGCGGTAGAATAAGAACTAAGGAGCTGCTATTGATTGAATCAGCTCTTGGGAATCGAATAGGAAGGAATGAAGCCAATTTCCCTAGTAGAATATGCCCAGAATCAGATTGAGGGACAGAATAGGTGTTGCTAGGAAATGAATCAATACCCACGGACAGAGACTAGGCTGCACATGAATATAGATGCCCCATTGACTAAGAAGGGGGGAATATCCGCCTCTTAGTCCCTAGGCAGAACAGGAATGAGAGCAGCAGGAAGCGTGGCAGTCTCGCTTGTTCTCGAATCAGCGCACTAGGAATTAAGCCATTGAAGATGATTTCCGACAAGTGAACATTCATAGAAAAGAATACGCTCTGGTTCCTCTTAGCGTTACGACTCTGAACAAATGATGAAGATTGGGGGCAATTGAAGCTAAGCCGGAAAAAGAGTAGCGAGGAAGCGCCCATGCTGGTATAGTAAGGGAGGCCTATTGTGGGGAATCGGAATATCGCTACTTCCCCTTACTGTCCTAAGCAGGGGAGAAGGATTAAAAACCTTGTGTGAAGGAAAGGAGAGGCTGTGTCAAAGTCGTTGACCCTAAATCCGGTCTTCGAGAAGGAACTGTTTGAAGGACAACTAATGCAAGCTGCGAGGGGGGAATTGGGCAACCAGATTTCACTGATTAGACAAAGCAAAAAAGAATAAAATGCCATTGAATCAAGCTTCTATGGCACGGAAAATGACCCCCTTCTCATTCAGAATTCGTATTCCCCCTCTCGATCCTCAACTCGCCTTTCTCTTTACATACATTCACTTCCTCCTATAGGCGCAGGTAGTTCGTTCTTCCCTGGTGTGGTAGTTCGATAAGCTGAGCTTGAACCATTTCGTCTCATATGCTGTCTACTCTTAGTGCGCTAAGCTTTTTCTCGCAGCGGTGACCAACAAAGCATTATTGAAAGAAGAAAACAATCGTCAGGTAGAGTAGCTCTATAGTTAGTAGACTTCCCCTCAGCCTCTCCACTCATACAGAGAGAAGAGAAAGAAACTGATGCTACTACCAATACCAGGTACCGGGTGACTCATATCGAGTGAAAAAATCCTACCTTGCTGTCGTATCGAAGCGATCGGGGAAAGGGCTTACCCGGACCGAGCAAGTGCTTTTGCTTTCACAGTATTCCTGCTGAAAAGCATTTGCGCGCCTTTCCTTTACTACGATGGATGACCCACTACTGGAAACTATGCTATTACTGGGTGGGGCCCCCTGTCCCTGTTATTGGTGCCATAGGTACTGAGATAAGACACCAATTCGAGGGAGGTGCTCTTCCTGGCTTGAAGAAAGTCCTTCTTTTCCGGCTAGGAAGCAGATGAGTAATCAAACTCCTCTTGCTGTTAAGGCTAGTGCGAGTTGCTCGTAGTCCCTTACAAGGGGCTTCAATCTATACTTCCAGTAAGCGGTTTAAGTAAGAAAAGGAAAGAAAGCCAGCTAGCCCTTATAGTGGTAAACCCGAAGCGAGATCGGAGTAGGAAGACCATGAGTGGTGAAGTTCTTTTCCCAAGCCGTCGAAGAAAGGCCTAGCCGAAGGAGAGGTACTTATGGCAGAACGGGCCGATCAAAGAAGCATGCATTTACATTACAGACAGGAATGCCATAACCTGCTCGAATAGGCCAATAAAGAAAGATATGGAAATTTCCCAGCTGTGAAAGGAGTTGGTAGAGAATGACTAGAGGTATCCAATCGGCTGAAACCGGCTCCGATCTTTTCTTAAGAAGAAAGAAAAGGATGTCGGGCGAATGAGGAGATAGCGGCGGCCAAATCGAAAGTCCTTGAGGGGATCTCTTACTTCATTGGAACGGGAACTGACACAAAACTATGGATAGATCCCTGGTTGAACGGCTCACCGTTGATCCACCAGCCATCTAGGTCCCACCCGACCGCAGTGGAAAGGGTTCATAAGAGCCCGGATTGATTCAATCTCTATGTCTTATCCGATCAAGAGATTTTCAACTCTTTGTCTGTCGAATCGGTGGAGCCGGATATAGAACTCTTTCGCGACTGCAGCACACTCGACCGCTTCGCCTCGAGAGGCTGTTTAATATGTACACTCGTCGACCTTTGAATCCATACTTTCGCGGTGTGCTCATAGATTATTTGAGGAACTCAAGGCGCTTCCTAGTGAAGTTATTAAGGGAAGCACTGAAGATCTTCTTTCAAGAAGCAGCAGTAGCTTCCCTTACAGCCCCTACTGTAGGCGAGGAGTCTGATACCGATCTACGATCCTACACTTTAGGTGAATCGACTGATGCCCTTTCAATAGATTGGCTTTGTGGAATCTTGGTATATCAGGAGCAGATGGGTCCTACTTTTCTTATGAGATTTCCAAGCTGGTAGAAAAAGGAAGAAGGGATCAGATCGACGAAGGGAAGACACCTGACGTACCTTCCACGTCTGATTTCGGAAGCCTTTCTATTGAGCGCCTTTGAACTGATCTTGACGCTGGAAAACTCGCTTTATGGGGCGCTCATAACGTCCCACCCCTTATGGGGGTAAATGCACAACCTTTTCCAAGCGGAGATCGGGGAGTAGGCTCGTGACTCTCTTTTCTGAGTTTACCCATGCCTTCTCGTCCCATACAATCCTTAGCTGCAATCGTTAGCTCCTCAGCTCAGTAGTTAAGGGAAGGGTATGTGTTTCAAGTCTACTTACAGGGTAAAAAATGCAATTTCATTAATGAAATATCTCATTAGAATGAAGCATAGTTAAAAGTATTGCTGTACTTATGGCGAGTCCTAAAGGTAATATTCTATTTTTTCCTATCTCTTCTATACTCTTATTCGATGCCAATTCCTGTTTTTGCTGAAATTCATCAGCTAGTAGTCTATGAAGAGGATTATCTCCACATGTACATTGTGTAATATCAGTGACAACTAGATCACTTATTTCTTTAAATGAACATCCTTCATGTAGTATAGCTTTGCGTAGTATTCCTATCATTTCAGGGTTTAAGATGAGACTAGGGTCAACTTCTAGTAGTTGCTGTGGGGCCATAGCCCATATAGCTAGTAAAGGGATTAGAAAGAATAAGTATGTCTTATTACGAAGACTCGACTTCCATTTCCTCGAGAACATTCTCAATCTATTAGTTCTAGCGGATATATCTATGAATTCAATCATATCTCCGGCATTCCACCATGGTTTACATGATTTTTGATAATAATAAAAGTATTTTTTTAAATGGTTAATAGCCAAGTCATAACTTTGTTCAAAATCAAGAAAGGTTTTATGCCACTTATGAGCATGCCACTGCATTGTTATGATTCCCATGACCCATTGCATGTAAGTCCTTTTTTAATCCTCACAGGTTATAAACCAGTTTTTAGGAATTTTCAAAAATTGAGTAGATCACATGATCTTGTATGTGTTAAAATGATAGAGCCATATACTACATCATATACGTTTTCTGATCTTTTGAGACATGATATGTCTATAAAAGACTTTCTAAAAATAAGGTTATTGAATATACCAAATGAGGAAAAACTAATAAAGTATTATAAAAGTGTGCCAATTTTAGTCTATTCTTTTGCGCCGTGGTGTCCTATAGTATCAAATAGAAGAATGCTTCCTTTTCTAAACGATGATGTAATAGGTAGTAATATGCCACCCTTGCTGCGTACACTGGATAACAAACCAGGACTGGCTGATATCCTCAGGGATACCTCGCGTATTAAAGTATTCCGCTTGAAAGATGCTATTCTTCATTCCTATATATATGACATACGATTTGTAATCGGACTTTGCCTCTTACTAGGATTTTATATTTGGTGGGCATTGGCTCCTGAACCTTTGATCCTCAAGCCTTTGGTTCTTCTCTCCCCTAATATCCAATATCTCTATAATGTAGTAATTGATACATATGTTGACAAGGTCTGTTCTTCTCATCCAGGAGAGAATATATCCTTACCGTGTTCTTGTGGTTCACCGCTCAATAACGAAACGAAAATCTTATTTCCTGAACAGCCCTTCGATCCACTCGGTATAGACAAAGGGAATCATGCAAGAATCAAAGCTCTAGCAACATATTATGCATATATAGTTTTAGTTCTTGCACTATCGGAATCAGCTTCCCAGCATGGTGTCTACCTTAATCTCTAGGTTGAGTAGACCACTTTGAGTTTATACTTTGAAATAATTCATTGGAACCTTCTTCTCCTTTCATGGTTTATATATCCTCCAAGAGCGCTTATTCTCCATCAATGGAGATAATGCCGCATCTAAGAGCCTATTCATGTGCTGCCTACTCGGATTAAGGAAAATCCGGTGCTGTGCTTGATAATCTTTCGATGCCTGCCTAAATGTGCTTCTGGCTGGAAGCAGCCTACCAAATCCCAATAAAAGGATTTTAACCCTTAGGGAAAGGGCGGATCCTCCTCTCTCTACTCTACTGGGATTGTCTCGCTTAGGCTTTCTTTCTCCCATGCGGTCAACAACCAACCAAAGCTAAATAACATTCTTCACTACTAGTACAGGAAGGTGTATCCAGCCGCCCTGAACAGCATCTGATGAACTGGTGTGACAACGTACAGGTCGACATCTGACTTCTAAGGATTGATAGAACCTTATATATACTTTACCGACGAAAGGCCTGCCCCCATGGTAGATTTGGATTCAATCCAATCTATTGACTCTCATTTCCTTTTGAGGAATCTGCCCAAGGAAAGGCAATCCCAATGAAGAGAATTCAGTGTGACTCCCAATCCTGTGTTGTTCACCTTCGATGCCCGATGTGTAGGAGCTCTTTCATAAACCTAGTTCTCTGCGCTGACCATTCGAACGAATTCTTAGCTAGTTGTGCTTTAATATAGGCCAGATGAGGCTAAGGTAAGAATCGATTCAAATAGTTAGGAACCTTTCTGTATGCTGGTCTACGCCTATCCTTTGCCTTTTTTATTTCTTTTAATACCCTGTTTTTTTTTCCAACCAAATATTAAGGAGTTGGCTTCAGTCTCAGCTCATCTCGAATCTTTCATTCAATCTGCGAAAGAAGGAAACTAAAAGCCGTCTGTCTCCGATCTCCGGTCTATGGCCTTCGGGTCTTCTTCTTAAACCAAAGGAATACAACCAAGAAAGAAAAAACCCTTAGCCTTGCTCGAATAGGAGGGCAGAGCCCGATAGACCAACATAGGTTATGGTTACGCAATACAGAATGGAAGGTCTACGGCTTACTAAGCCACTCGCCAATGTGCATCCAAAAGGAAAAGCAGAACCTTAGTCTTCGTCCCTTTCCCCCATTATCAAACAAAAACCGGAGATTCATCTTTCTGAATAGGGGAATTAGTAAAAGGATCAACCCACAAAGAAAGGATAGGGGAATAGGTATAGACCCGGGTCCCTCGATACAACCGAAAGAAGGAAAGCGCTTTTAGATCGGTCGGGAACCAAGAACGGAAGTCATTTCGCTAACTCAAAGAAGAAAAAGAATTACCTGATGAGAGGGGAGAGAAGTTACCTTTAGGGGTTCCCTAAAGCGGGGCTATTAAACATGACCTGAGGGACACATTGGAAGGAAGAAGCAAATTGAACCTTACTAAGACGATTCGGGGGGATGGTCCCACAACTCACGAGCGAAAGACAGAAATCAACGAATGGAAGAGAGCCAGAGGATGCCCTCTTGTCGCAAGTGAGCAGACGATTTCTCCCTGACATCACAGAAGATGATTTTTGATAGCAGACTTTCTTTTTCCAAAGGAATGAAAGTACTTACTTGATAGAGTAAGGGAGTTAGAATGCGCTTTGGTTCACAGGTTTGGTGGTATATCCCTATATAGATGGGCTTAAGCCCGTTTCACCGAGGGTTTAAGCAGTGATTAGGTATGAGCAATAGTCTTCTTAGGATTCTGCTGGAACTGCGCTCTCTATTAAGAGCATCAAAGCATTCGAACTAAAGAGATAGAAAGAATAGTGTAGTGTTTAGTTCACAGATCGGGGGTTGCTATCAAGGAAACACATCTGTACTTCTGACTTCCAGCGTAGTGAAACTCTAGTCAGCACGATGTTGCGAAACAAAAAAGAGGGCTATGATCTCTAGCTCTTTCCTTGGGTTGTATAAAAGGGGCAAGGAAGAAACGAAAGTTGACTCAACCAATCGTTCTATAAGCAAGGGGCTGGTGCATCACGGTTTTCCTTGGTACCACTGGCTAGTAAAACACTTCTAGTCGTTAGCACTAGGAATGGCTACTCACATGGACAGCTATGAATGGCAAGGATTGGAGTTAGCACTCGGTTCGTTCTATAGCGATTCACGCTCTTTCACATTGACAGTGGAGGAATCGTGGTTCAAGAAACGTAGGCGGCTGTGCACCTCGGAATGCCATTGAGGGAGGGATAGGGGGTAAGATGCTCTACTATATATAAACTAAAAAGTCTTGGAATGGAGTTTGCTTACAGCTTTCCTAAGACTGAAAGGTTAGTATACGCTCGACTGAAAGCAGGAAAGGGTTCTGATCCTGTGACTGATGCGAGACTGAAGCTAAGAAGTTTAGGTCTCTCGAGCCTGCTTGAAACCAGGCTCACAACTAGATAGATATTAGAAGTTTCGGGCTCCTGCCCTTGTTGCTTTTTCGACTGAGCTTGAGCTTCTGATTACTTGATTGATCGCGTTTCGATTCTGGTCGAGTGAGCTTGAGCTTCGTTGCAAACTACCCTGAGCTATGAACTAAAAAACAACTGAAAACGGCCTTCGCAAGAGAGATTGGACACGCCCTTACTCGTTCTTTTTTCAAGATCTTTGAGCCTCTTAAGGATGCCCTAGGGATTCTTCTAACAGGTCTGTCCCTGTGCTAATAGACACCCCCTCCAATCCCGGCGCGAGTCCCACTGGTTTAACCGGAGATTGGTTGAACTGGCCCTAGCAAACTCTCGAAAATCTTTTGTTGTTGTTCTAAAGTCTATAAGAGAGACCTAGGAATTGGATCATTGCAGGGATGCTTAGCAGCGGAGACAATGAGAGGCTGGATGTAATTCAGTTGTTGCTGATGGGTCAGCATCGGATTTGGGGATAACAGGAGCAGGGGACAAAGAAGATGGGGAGTCGAATGGAGCTTATCGGTTCGAGGGTTCGATCCCAAGCACTAGAGAGAAAGATGGAGATTAGCTCGTTATTGGTTCCGTTGAAGACTTCCCACTCCCAAGGTCATTAGCAGATACTGGATGACTCGATGGCGATACCCATCCTTTCGATCGTTTCATGCGGAATGAGAAGTTGTTGGAGAGATACCGGGATAGAGTTCGGAGGTTACCCTAAGGGGAAAGGAACGAGACAGATGTGGGGGACAAAGAGATTGATTCGAAGTTCAGTGCCTTGATCACCAGTAGATGTCTTCTCCCCCAATAAGAGCCCGGATGTTTGCTGTTCCAGGCGAGCTATTTGATTCACTGCTTCCGGGGAGGTGGGGGGCCTTCTCCCATCAATGTGCTATGCAGGTGTTCTCTCGCCAAATGGCCCACCCATGAATATTAAGGAGGAGTGGTTCAACTGATCTACGAGCACCCTTCGGTATGCGATATCAGTATGTAAAAATAATCAAGTTATTAATGACTGGACTCACCCCGTTGATTAAGCTCTTGTGGATCTTTCCCTTTAAGTCGAGCTCTTCCTCCTCAAGCGAGGGAGGCTCCGCTTAGAGCCAGCCAACCTTACGAGTGAAACAAAGGCTCTTGGAGCAACCGATGCTTCCGGTGAGGGATGTGATCCTACTAGTGTTGGAGGGGAAGAAACAACAGGGCTGTAAGCCAAGAAGCCAAGCATTCGTTATCAAAATTACAATTTCATGGATCGTCATGATTCCTGTCTCTGCTAGAGCTACTATACGACGGAGCTTCGCCTACTCGCCTTTGGATCTATCCCTTCGTTTCATTTAGTAGCATCATTCTTAGGCTACCGGCATTCTAGTGCCTCAATGGTAGGCATCTACTATTGCTGGGGCCATCCACCGGTATTTTTCATTTATGGAGAGGCGCCCCTTTCTTTTTGGCAGAAGTAGCTTCTTTCTTGAGGGAGCATCGTTTCTCTTCGCTTTATCTATCTCCTACTCCCTTCAGGCGAGTAGCCCTTCCCGGGGAACACTTCCTTCTCTCGTCGTTCCACTCTCTATTGATTGCTTTTACTTGAAAAGGGAAACTGGTAAGTTCGTTTACCGGGAGCAAGTAGTAAATTCGTTTATTGGTTTTTCTCGAAAACCCAGGCGGTTATCAGTAACATCTCTATAAACGGTGAATTGATGGGATCGATCGGTTGCGAAGGGGTTCTTACACGAGCTCAAGTGAGCAAATGGTTAGGCATTAAACAGAGGTAAGAACAGATCAATCGACATCGCCTGATTACATGAATTCCTGTTTGGAAGCAACTCCCTTGGGAAAGTAGTTGAGTGAACAATAATAGGAGAAGGGGATTCAACCGGTATTGAACCATTCCGCCTCTGCCCTAGCTAAGTCATCTTAAATCAACATCTGTTAGGCGTATAACATAAAAAAGAAAGATTTGGACTCCCATTCTCTTTCGTTTAGCTAAGCAGCTCGCCAATCTTTAGACGGTGACATCACTTCTATTTACCTTGCTTATGGGAATCTGAATAAGCGGCAGGCTGTGACTGGTGAGCTAATGAGCCCTCTTCTGTTAGGATTGGTATGGCCCTTCTCGCTTAGTGGAAAAAGTACTCAAATTGGCAATACGAACCTAATGGTTCGCTTTTGATGCCACCAGCCCATAGGGGCTCTAGCTTACGACTATCAAAAAGAAGGCGATAGGGAAAGGCACCGCTAGATCGACTTTCAAAGTCCGGCTGGATGGGAATGATTTCCGGGGAAGAAGCCCCGGCTGCCATGCCAGCTCGATCTAAGGTGGGAAGGACGCGAGAAAGGGATCGATCCCATATCCGGTGAAAGGCCAAGGCCATAGCTTCCTTTCTACGCTTAGCAACTGAATCTTGGAGGGCCACATTATTCGGTTGATCATGGAGTTGCATTTGCAGCAATTTCAGTTCCTGATTCGCACTCTCTGCCCGGGTAGAAATATGCCCAAAGTGTCTCTGATTAAGTTGCTTGAGTGGCTCTTTCAATAATTGCAGTTTTTGCAAAGATTGAATTGCGCGGTCCCCCTCACTTCTTGGCTCCAAACTGATCCTTCAATACTTAGGAAATCCTCATGGGCTGCTCGAAAGGCACGGCTAAAGGCGTTATTGCTGTGCTTCCCTTCCCAGTCACCATTCCGACAGGGAATGAAGCGAGGTAGATCTAAGAAGCTTGAAACTAGGCAGCAAAATAAGGAAGAGTGGCTTACCGCAGGCTTTTCAAAACAAATACTTCAAGAGATATCGGCTAAACGAAAAGGGGATTTGTGCTTTCCAGGGGTTGGACCAAGAAGATAGGTCACAAGTGGCCTTACTCTCTTTGTTTCGGAATGAGGATGGGGAAGGCCTTCCCTTCGTTAAATATGAGTAGGAGCGAAACGTTAGCTTAGGGGCGAAAGAGTAACCCGATGGAGCTAGGAGAGGGGAAAGGAGAACTGCTTGACTTCGGGAGTTGAGCTCTTGACACCAGTTATTCACAGGAGAGAGGGTAGCTCAGCATCTATTTCAGTTGATTCCCTTGGTTTAGTCCCTTGAAGAAGGTAGGGCAGAAGGTTTAGGATCACAAACTGAATCTGGATAAGAAGATTCTCTGGGGTTAAAGCTTTCTTTCAAGGAATGCAGCTACTCGGCTAACTAGGATCGTAGTTTCACTTAATAGGGTTCGGCGGGGAAGACATAGATTCCGGGAACGAAGCTAAAGGCAGAGGGCCTCGAAAGAGAGGAGAGATAGGAATGCCCTTAGATTAGGGGTCAGTTTCCACATCTGAGGACTAATCCGGATATTAGCTAGTTCTTGGGAGATGGACTGATTCATCCCTTTCTTTGGTTCGGGAGTCTTTCTTTCTCTTTGGCTGTGAGGGAGTTTTGCTCGACTAAGCCAAAACCAATAGTTGTTAGCGAAGAAAGAGGAGTTTCGCTCGAATAGAATATTGACTAATGTAGGGAACCGGAAATACGTCAAGGAGAGGGACGAGGCGTTAGGAGATAGTCATCAGTGGAGTCGGGAGAGGTTCGAAGATGTTGCCTCAACTTAAAGAAAGAGAATCTGGAGGAAGATCGAAGGAAGAGGTTACAGGCTTAACAGGTAGGAACTGATACCGCGAATAAGGATATGGGTTGGCTTACGGCTCGATTAAGCAGTTTCAACTAACCTTTCTTTGTCTAATAGTTCCATAGTCAGGAAAGGAACCCCTAGTTAAGAAAGGAAAGGAAATATCCCCCCGGCATTGGAGGGATATAGCCCGCCGCTTGAAGCTTTCTTCTTCGATTGAATCCTGCATGCTTTAACGCCCTTGAAAGGCTGCTCATGATAGATTGTTAATCTAAAGAATCTGATAGCCCATGTCAGGTAGTTAGAAGTGAGATAGATGTGTAATTAAACTCTAAAACTAAACCAAGGACCGCCGATTGAAGGGTAAGAGAAGGTAACCGGTTAGCGAGCGGTGTCGATAGGCGAGGTAGGGAGGGTTCGTCTTAAACTTCTTGCCTAAATATAAATAGTGATTTCGATTTCTTAAGGAGGTTTATACCGGGCTTAGGTCGATGTCTACGCATATAGGGCGTATAGCAGCTTCGATCTGATCTTAGTAATGTCATCCATTTTCAATGGGTTCCCTACGCCTCTTGCTATTGCAAAGAGAATTTCCGACCCCGGGAAATCGAACTGGTTTTATTGCAGGATTAGTAAGGTCTGGTTTGAAGCTCTGATACCACCTTGACAGATTGATTGAGAAAGGCTCAATCTTCCAAGAGGAACCAGAAAGAACAAGAGAGAGACCTTGCTCAGATTTGAAACGGATAAAAAATGGACTATTGAGCAGGGCTACTGAGTGCTCCTGTAGAGCTTGGCATTGGCCTGCATCCATTTTACTTAAAGTCGTTTTCTAATGAACCTTCCTACTCAAGAAAACTTCAAGTCTGCCAAGCTTTCCTGATATGGGGATGAAGGGATCCGAATGTGCACCTCCTAATGATCCTTGAATAAGGCAGAGAACGAATGCTGAGTAGAGGGAGAGGAGTAAGGAATGAGATCAGAGATACGTTCCTAAGGCCAATGAGCCAAGTTCCTCCGCCCTCCAATCGCCTATCGAGCCCTTACTAATGAGCCTACTAGTTCATATCGCTATCACTTCTCAATGAAAGACAAGAGCAGATCGCTTCTTACCTAGGATATGATTGAAAGGAGTTGTGCTCCCCCCTTAGAATACAAGTTAGGCCTATCTATTAAGAAAGGCGTGCCTTAGCAGCCCAGCTATTAGTAAGGAGCTTTCGCCTTATGTGAGACGCTCAAGTTTGAAATGATCAATGCTTGTATTAGCGAAAAACTACTTGCATGCTTTTCTCGCTATATAAGATAGAAGTTGTTCCCATTCCAAGTTCTTGCCCTAGAATGCACGTGGGAGAAGCGATAGGCGATAGGACAAAGAAGTAGGCCTTTCATAGCGACCATAGCATAGGCTTACTACTTACGTGAAGCGATCCTCATTGAAATTCATTACATTTGGCGTGCCACCTGACTCACGAGACTGACGACCGAGCACACTTTGACCTTTGAGTAGCCGGGTTATTCATAATAAGAATCTTTGCCAGGTGGGCTTCCCTACATACGTGGGTGGTCATTTTCTTTGTTTTGCAATCGAAGCTGGTCAGAAAAGGAGATGCGCTGGGAGGTCTTATCCGCTCTTCCTACCCCGTATGGAAGGAGGCGCAGATAGAAATAGCTACGCAACTTGAGAATTCGTTCTAGTTGAGTTTGTTGTATCATTGAGCTACCGTAACAAGCCATGATCAATAAGGCATTTTCTTCCGCTACCAAGAATGGAATGACGTGGGAGATGAAAGCCTCTTGAGTGGTAAAATGTAGGAAGAGATCCCCCGGATGGACTGACTGATCCGTACTCTGCTTTCTACATTTGGAACTCTTCTTTCGCTTTCTCTAGGATCAGAACCAACGTCACTATCTGGAATAGACTCCCAGCCGCCTATCAAAAAGACTTGCGCCGCGGTTGGCACATGACCCTATGGAGGCAGTCCATAATTGGTTTTCTCTACAGAAAAAGAGCACTTTCTCTAAAGAGGTCCTGCCGGAACACCCCTTTATGTAGGGCCTCCAAAGATCATAGTGACGAAAGGCATTAATCTCAAGTCTTCCTTCTTCGGCGCCATTGCTTCTGCCTTCTACCTGCGTGCGCCTGCCTTCTTTAAATGCTGGAGTGCTGGCCTCCTCATTCGAGGAGATCTGTCGGGCTTGGATCTGCTTTCTTTTCCTTTCTCATTTATTAAATATAAGAAGACTAGGGGTCTCCTTTATTGGACTCTTAGGGGGTCTAAAAGCTTCTTTCTTCGTCTCCTTTCACGCATAGGTCCTTCAGATGGCACAAATGGACTCCTTCTATCGCAAACACTTCCACAAAGGTCATCTGAGGCTAGGTTGTTGTGCTATTCATCTATAGAATAAAGGCCCATCTGACGAAATCCTAGGTGCCTCACTACTTCGGTACCACGAGCTTGGCTACATAGAGGACAAAGACCGAGTGAAATTCCTATTATTTAATAAATAAAAGAAGGGGCTCGCGACTTTCAAGACGGGGAATCTATCGTGATGGGTCATCCAATAGCGCCACAGCCCGCCTCTTAAATGATTTCCCATGTCGGCCGTCGATCCATCCCTAAAGCTCCGTTCTTCTAGTCCTAAGGAGGGGGAGCTAGCCGTGCCTAAACAAAGTGTATTCGCGTGATCCTGTCTTCTTTCGCGTCCTCCTCCGCCATGGATCTGTCCTCTTCTGATCTGATCAGATAGGTCTGGGCTAGGAAAAGCCCTCTCAGCCGGAAAGGAAAAAAAGATTGTCCCGGGTCTGATCAGGATAAGAAGCCCCTCTTTGCTTACCCAGTCTTCTAACTGAATGGAGCCAATCGGTCATGCGCAGGTCTCCTCTCTTTCGCTTAGGTCCCTCTGAAATCCACAAGCAAAGACAGATAAGAAGAAATTAGTTGTTTGCTTTCTTCTAGGCTTGTACCTATGAGTGAGGAAGTCTTGGGTCTATTAGTTGAGTAAGTCCTCTTAGCTTCTCTTCTTGAGTGATCTTCCTGCCTAACTGTAAGCGGAGGCCCTTCCCTCTGCTCTTAGCCCTCAAGGCAGGTTGCTTTCCCTCTGGACGTTCATACCTAGCTAATAGAATGTATTTCCTTCTTGTGAGGACTGCCCTTTCCCTTCCTTAAGTCACTGTTAGTTGCATAAGGACTGTAAGCTTCTTCTTTGTGATTGCCTTTAGTAAGTACTAGAGTGATTCCTTCTCGATAGGTAAAGGACTTAGTTAGTAAGGTGCGATGTCTTCCTTTCGATAAACCTTGCGGGGTATTAGACGGCTTCTTTATTGCTCTTGTTCCTTGTAGCTAGATGTTACCTACGGTAGGTTCTGGAGCAAGCTACCTGAGGGATCAAACCTGTAGTTTTAGATCAATCTAGAATGAATTAGAACGAATTAGATGGAGATGTCTGCTATCGAAGAGCTGAGGATAGATAGAGAGTCCTAGTGTTAGTACTTCCCATTGATTTGATTCCGGTTGCTCTTTTAGAGCTAGAATCTCTTTCCTAGCGAGTTTGCTTGTTGGATTGCTATCTGAGTAGCTAGTAGTCCGTTACGGCACTCTCAGAGGCTGCAAACGCTAGTTAGTTCAGTCTGAGCAGTCTCCTAGTAGCTTCCTCTGTCCCTATCATCCGCTAGCTTCTATCATCTGATGCCTCTTCTCCTCGAGGTAAGAAGCCATCTTTGAAGTCTTAGCTCTTCTCTCCGGCAAGATGGGGAATTACTTCCTAAAGCCTAAAGTGAGTCCTGTGCCCCGTGCTTCCCTCCCTCCTGGGCCTATCTCTAGTACCTATATCTAGTATCCGACGCAGCGTACGCTATTTAGTTGTAATTCCTCCGTCTGTCTTGATATTTATTCCGGTACCCCCTCCTTCTGTTGCCGAAGAACAAGAAATTAGTTTCACTAAATGGGTTGTATTTGTATTAGTACAAGAAATGCTCTCTCGCCGAGTATAATCAGCTTCCCTCCTGTGGTTGAGTTGAGGTTCGGGCCGTGGACTTCAATCCTGTTAGGAGTTCGACTTTCTGTTCGTTCAGTCGCATAAAAGGACTTCTCTTCGGTCAGGCGAGTAGAGGATACGCATCTTTGAATTCATTAGCTCGCACAAGATCTACCTCCTAACCACAGAACCTCAGAGTTCTATCAACCAAGAGCTTCATAGAGAAAGGAGTCCCCATTTGGATGATCTACAGTCCGCATCTGCTCTAAGAGATTGAAGCTTGGCCGATGGGACTGCCTTCGCTATAGAAAATGACAATCTATAGATAAGGGGAGGGCTTGTTCTATTGGATGATGATCCTGACCCCATTACTATTGGACCTGATTTCACTACGGAGGTGACTACTTTTCGAAAGATTGCCCATTCACTAGGGATTGGCTCCTTTACAACTTCAACATTAAAGTATTATCATTCTTCTTTTCCTCTTTCACTTCAATCCCATCTACTGGTACCACATCCCGACTGAGACAATCTGAATAATCGGAATGAAAGTAAGCTATCTCAGAATGAAGACAAAGCCTGAGGAAAGCTATTTCTAATAAGTAAGCAATTTCGTAAGCTGGTAAATCAGCCTGCAGATGAGGTAATTCCGCATTTGAATAAGTAATTTCCGATGCATGGAATGATGCCTTTGAATAATCAATTTGGTAAGCTCTTTCCATACTTCTTTCTTCCTCATCTTCAGCTAATCAATCTTCTGAATGACTGCCCTCGCCTTATTTGCCCCTTCCTTCTTCAAGGAAGTACGGACCAAGGGATTCGAATCTTCTGAAGGTTCAATCCCTACGACTATTGGTTAATAGATAGAGGTTAGGGGAGGGGGTTTATCGCAGTTAAATAAATTAGTTTGCATCTCTAATCTCCCCCAATTCTAGATCTTCTCGCTATGATAGAACTTATGGGTATTCTAGATCAGTCTATTTCAGTACAATAGTTCTTCTTCTGAAATTGGAAGACTTCAGTGAGAGAGTGAAAGACAAGAATCAATATGAAGAAGGTTAAATACGATGCACACCTTCAAGATTCATAACCTCTGAAATTAGCCTACTAAGTCCAAGCGCACATCCTAGTGAAGAATCTTATTCTAGGTAAATAATCTTAGAAATTATAGAACTAAGTAGAAGCCCACAGCCATACTGATTAATATAGGCAAAGGCAATTTTCCACAGACATACATTAAGTCAAGAGACTTGAATGAAGAAATCCCGTAGCAATAGTTCATTGAAAGAAAGCCTTGAATCTCAATTGAGACGATAGCTTGAGAAAGCAAGGTAAGAAGAAAAAGCCAATCGGGCAAATAGAAAGACCTAAGGTGAATAAGTATACCCCCTTAGGCAAATAGATTGGAGACCCCGCACTCATAGCTGGACAGACAGCCAGCCAAGAAGGCTTCGGTTTCAAGTCGAATCAAAAGCCTAAATGCAAAGTCTTAAATAGCCAATACTGACTCCTTTCCCCAGGGCCAAGGGAAAAGGAACGAGGAAAAGAATCGAAGATAAGTGAATCCAATTTCATTTATCTATTTCTTCAATAGTCTTTCCTCCTTTCTTAATCATCCTATCAATCATGGTAACGGATTGACTTTCTATCTTTCGATAGCTGTTTGTGATCGAACAAAAGAAGAACAAGATATATCATAGCATAGTGAAAGTCAAATTGACGTAAGAAAAGAAAGTGAAATTCATTCACAAATCTTGTGTTCTTCTGTGTAGCGTACGGTGTCTCGTGCCAAGTGAAAGGGCTTGGCTTGGGGCCTTGGTTTTTGCTAGAGAGTGCCCGGTCATCATCATTCCACTCCCTTCTTGGTCTACTTCGGTTACAACTTGATCTACGGTGCGATCAGCGTGTCAAGTGCGAGATTGGCATCGAGGAATTGCGTATGAAAGCTTGTCTATCTGATACTATCTAGTACGATCGATCAAGTCATTCAGTTACAATCTCTTCGCTAGGTCTTTATGGAATTAAACTAGCAGGTCGGTCTAGGTAGTTGATATTGCTCATGAGAAATTCGTTCTTTCCAGTTTCGTTTGTTCATCTTTCTCCCATGCCTTTCTTGGTTGGACCAAGGCGATTCCCGTCTTCCTGAATTGGGAGAGCAAGTCTCTCTTTTTTCTTTGGGGGAGCAGAGCAGTCAAAGAATGAACCAAAGAAAATGATTGTTCTAGAATGTCTATTCCTCACAATTGCTCCTTGTGATGCAGCAGAACCATGGCAATTAGGATCTCAAGATGCAGCAACACCTATGATGCAAGGAATTATAGACTTACATCACGATATCTTTTTCTTTTTGATTCTGATTTTTGTTTTCGTATCATGGATCTTGGTTCGCGCTTTATGGCACTTCCACTATAAAAAAAATCCAATCCCGCAAAGGATTGTTCATGGAACTACTATCGAGATTCTGTGGACCATATTTCCTAGTATCATCCTGATGTTCATTGCTATACCATCATTTGCTCTCTTATATTCAATGGACGAGGTAGTAGTAGATCCAGCCATTACTATCAAAGCTATTGGACATCAATGGTATTGGACTTATGAGTATTCGGACTATAACAGTTCCGATGAACAGTCACTCACTTTTGACAGTTATACGATTCCAGAAGATGATCCAGAATTGGGTCAATCACGTTTATTAGAAGTGGACAATAGAGTGGTTGTACCAGAAAAAACTCATTTACGTATTATTGTAACACCTGCTGATGTACCTCATAGTTGGGCTGTACCTTCCTTAGGTGTCAAATGTGATGCTGTACCTGGTCGTTTAAATCAGACCTCTATTTCGGTACAACGAGAAGGAGTTTACTATGGTCAGTGCAGTGAGATTTGTGGAACTAATCATGCCTTTATGCGTGCGCCCGGAAACATAGGCCGACTGCTGAGCCCACTCTGGCTCAGCCGCACCACCCAGGGTGCGAGCCACCCGAGAAGCAAGCTATTACAGCGAGCGGCTGGAGCAGTATGGAGCCGAGGAGCAAGGCAGTAGATAAGA